TTAGGAAGAGGAAACCCTCCTAGCTATTCCCTCTTTACCAGCCAGACGAGCTAATTGGTTATTAGCCTAGCTTCCTCTAAATGAAAGTGAACAACAGGACGATAGGAAGACATAAGAGTCCGATAGAGGATGAGGATATAGTAACACAAGAAAGACGATCGAATGATATTCACATCACTAGGAGAATCATTTCAGAGGCACTTGAAGATGCGTTTCTTGATTCAAAGATGAGCTAACGAGAACAAGTAAGAAAAACCTGACCGAGGAAGAAAGAAAGTAAGGACTTGACTTATTTATATATAAGTATATATAAAAGGACAGAGGCAATGAGAATGCTTCAATCTAAGACTAGCAAGGGAAAAGCAAGAAGGATAACTACTATGCTACTCTTTTCTCTCTATCCTCAGCTCTTCGCCTAGAAGCACTATTGGATTACAGGAACAACCAGCTTTATCGATATAATTTTCCTTATACATTAGAATAGAACCTTCAAAAGAAAAAAGCCGTTACGCGAGTCCCTCTTGCTAGGAGGTACTTCGCTGCACTAGCCTCCCAACACAGTAAGGAAATAAAGCCAAAATTTATCCCCGTAACCTATAAAGTAAAGATATACCTACTCCTCACCGGAAGACTAAGAGGAGGATGCCCAAAGAAAAGACAAAAATTCCTCTATCTCCTCCTGCCTAGGTAGGAGTGGGCTAAGGGAGGTAAACACGATAGAGAATTAGCGCTTTTTCATCTGCAAACAAAAGAAGAATGAAAATCCGTTGGAATCCCCTTAAAGAAAGTAGTTGCTTCCCAAATAGAATAGCTTAAGCTAGAGTGGGATGGGACTAAGCACAAGCTTTCCACCATCTTATTGGCGATAGGATGGCACCAAAGGCAAGAACTTACTCCCCCGCATCAGACATAAACCCACCATAGAAATGGAGCTACTCATACATATGAGTCCTTCTTCCTTCCGAACAGGCCTTAGCTGGCACAAATCATTTCCTCTACCAGTACTAGAAGCAGAATAGTAACCCTGTGCTGACGAATCCCCCTTACCAGACCAGTCACAATCTGAGCTTTCCCCCGACACCGGAATAATTTTATCTACCCAAAACCGATTTCTAGATTCATTTCACGGTTTGACTCTATCGCCCCTCCCCTTACCCTTCCTTATATACGCTGCTCAGGAAGGGGAAAAGGTCTTTGATCCAATTCTCGCCCGTTTTATACGGGGGCATCAGCCTTGCCTTGCTACTTACTCGAAGCTACTAAGGTAGAACCTTTCTTACTATGTAACCATTAGTAGTTGATTCACCGGTGAAATGAAAAAGTAATACATTTGTGTCAAAGGATCAAAACGGCTTATGAAATGAATGGAATTCCGGCTCTCTGTCAAAGACGCATAGGGTCTTCTCCTCCAAGAGGTTGTGTTTGATGAAAAGTTCCGCATTCTCCGTATTCAGTTAAGAAGAAAGGAATTTTGTTAGGTGTCAGTCGTCCGAAACCCCGCTTCTCAAAAGGCATCGAAGCAGTTGATCTAGTTTCATAAGTGGATCTAGTGGACTTTGAATCCGTATCTTGCTATGAAGTCGGAACTGACGTAACTACAAGAAACTAAGCAGTTATTGATCCACCACCATCAGAAGGAGAGCTCGTTGAAGCAGTAGATCTAGTTTAAACCGAGGCAAGGACGGCAGCTTCTTCAGTTTCTTCTTCTGTTGATTCAGTTTATGAAGAAGCATCCTCTCTTTCAGAAACTCGCTTTAGCTTCTCTTTCGTCTCCTTCACGTTCGGTCAAGTAGCTTATCTCCAGGCTAAAGAAAGGAAAGTAGCTTATCACCTTGAATGAAGAGGGGGCTGTGTCGTAGCAGATATAAATTATCATTGCGTGAATAAGACCGTTACAAGGATCATCTGCTCGTCTCATACCAAGGCAATTACTACAATGATTATGTGTGTCGGATAGTCTTTCGTCTCCGAGGCCGCTTTCCTCGCTTCTCTTGCATAGGATTCTGTCCCGAGTACCGGGCCTACATGGAAGGTTCGCAAATGAGGGTTCAGGGCTGATAACTAGGCTAAAAAGAAGAACATAGCGGCTGTTGTGGCCAACTCACTACCAATGGCATGTCAGGGCTTTCGCAAGAACCGTGGGTGACAGAGGTGATGTACCGAGAAACCACTGACTTCAACCCTATTAGCACTAAGGGAATTTCCCCCTGCCCTCAACCGACCTGATCGTCCCAATCCGGTTGCCCTCACTCAAAACAGATCCACAATCTCTTATCTAATGAATATGAATTTGCTATATTTTATTCCTTTGCCTAGCTGTCCATTGCTATAACTTCCAGCGCTAAGGTGGTTGGTGTGGTAAGGCAAGCAACTCATCTTTCCGAATAAGAGTGCCTGCCCGAGCTAACTTGAGAGCTGGGTTAAGAGCAAATAAGGAAAATCCATAGAGTTTGGAGCCTAGATTGCCTCCACTGACTAATTGGTCCAGTCATTGATTCTATGATTAACGGAAGTCTTTGTGCGTTCAATTCGTTAGGCAAAGAATAAGAAGAAAGTCATGGGCCCTAAAAAATCAATACAAATATATCGCAAAGAACAAAGCGTTCAGTTCAACTTGTTCAAGACAGAGTACTTATTAGTCGATCTAACTCGAGTGACTGTAGCCGGTTACGGATGACTGACCAAAGCAGAGAGCATAGTGAAATTCTAATTTACGGTTAGGGTACCAGTCCTTAGGCCGACATAGGAGTGAATGCATGGGATAGATTCAATAGGAATATGCCTCTCGAAAGATAAGAATGGAAAGATAGAGCCAAAGCAGGGACATCTAGACTAGCCAGGGAAATCCCATCATGGGGGAAAGCGCAATCACAAGAACTGTGCAACAATCCCTACTTCCACCGAATCTTGTGCAGCAGGAAGCATCCGACTTCTTTTCAGAGTACACATTTCAAAGAGTGCCAATTGATGCAGAGAAGGAGCTCTTAGCAATTGAATCAGAATAGTCTGCCCTTACCCCAACAGAAGGTGGAGCCTTAACCCGACACAAGATGGGACCCTATTAGGATAGTGGGCTTAGTCAGCCCAACAGAAGTTGTCAACCAAAAAGGATAAGTTCCCGTGATTGAAGGTTTATGGATATCCTACCCTAAGACGAGAGGATTAGGCTTAGAACAAGACCCATCAGTAGATAAGATCACATCTTCATGACAAGAGGTGTACACGTTAGGCCTCACTCAAGGTAATGGGCCAAACCTAACGAGTCCAAACAAATTGGATCTTATTATATGACAAAACCACAAATTGGGCTTAATTCAAGGCCCAAAAAAGATGGGTTGAATCCATAAACCGCTCCGTGGGGTCCAATGACTCTCAGAATGGCTTAGAATTGCACACAATTGCTAGAACTTGGGTCTAGTCATAATCCTTATGGGCTCAAGTCGTATTGGATCCTAAGTCTCACACATCGGGCTCCCCTATTTCTTTTTATTATAAAGGTCCATCATAGGGCCCAGAAACGCAGCCTATAAGTAAATTTGCCTAAGGTGAAAAGGTGAAAAAGAGTGAGCCCAACATAGAACCCCAAGCAATCTAACAAACACACGCAGTCACACAAGACAGGGTGGACCTATGGGAAATTTCTAAGCTCTCTAGTGTGGCTAAGTGTCTCCTTATAACTCCGGTAAGGCTTGGGGGCAGGAAGCTCCCATTGTGCCTCTCAAGATGGGCTATTTAAGGTGGCCTACCCTGGTCATCAACGCGGTTGCTCCCCTTGACGTATCTCATGGTCTGGAGTGGGCCATGGGTACTGGTCCGTGGGGTGAAGAAAACTGGTCGCGGTCACAGCCCAGGCCGAGTGGGCCAGGCGCCCGAAACTAGAATCCGCCGGGCGAAAAAAGTGCAAGTGTGTGCAGGTCAAGCTCATTGAATTGGGTCTTTGTTTGGAAATAGCCATGGACACATTGGAGTCTACCTTTTCTATCCCCGGTGAAATAGTTGATGATTTCTTGATGGTTGACTGCTATATCTTAATTAGAGAATCGACTGGGAACGAATACTTTTAGCTCCTCTTCATTTGCGACTGGAATTTGGGTTACCCAGCTCTCAAGGAAGAAGGAAGCTTCAGAGCTGGAAAGGCGCACATCTTCAGTAGTACACTTAGCTTACACCTTATTTCAACTTTCACATGAATTTTCAGCACATTTTTACGAATTCGTCTTTCTAAATTCAACTATTAGCATAGCATTAAGTAGTCAACATTTTACACGCAGGGTTTTCCCATACCATACATGCAAACATAACAAATAAAACCAAACAAAGACACTGAACTTAGCATAGGAGTATATCTCCATCAAACAAAGACAAAGGCATTAAAACACACTACTTTGGGTCGACGGACTCCTTATTTAAATCTTATCGAAAGAGTCGACGGACTCTTCTAGTCTCCCCGGTCACCGAGGGTGACAGCCCGCACAATGAGCTCTTTCTCTTCGTTGAGTAGGGCCCTCCTCCTGTCTTCCAGACCGCGAATGCGGTCCCGGATCGATTGCATCATTCGTCCTATGACCTCCGGATCGAGAGCAGGCGGATGCTCCCAGAACAGACCGAGCAATTGCTCCTGTTGGAGCTTATCGTTTTCCACGGTTTGTATTTCTTGTTGAATGGTTGCAAGTCTTCCAGCGATATCCATAAGAGTGTTAAGTCTTACTGAATGAAAGTCTTTCTTTTCTTTCTGACTTATACGTCTTTCTTTGCCAAATAGAGACTGAAAGAAGCTTCTATTTATAGGCGTTGGAGGCCCTTAACCCTTTCTTATTATTAGTAATAATTCTTGTCTTGGTTCCCTAACAAGGATCATTTCCACCCTGGCTTTTCATTAATAGTGAACCAGATCCACTAGATTTTAGTGAATTGTCCTTTCCCCGTTCGGATTTGAGTACGAAAGGCCCACCCCAAAGAGCGAATAGTCCTTTGTTTTTCGCGGGTATCGCCACGCTCCCGATCACTCCCTCAAGAATAGAGGAGGCAATAATAGAGCGAATCTGTCAGAGAGTACTCCCCTTTCAATAAGGCAGGGCCAGAGATAGAGCAATCCTTACTCGACAGCTCAAAGCTGACCAGTACAAAACCATGTGATCTGTCCTCTTTTCCCTACCCCACTGGCTTCGTCGTCCTCTGTCTACTCTTCTTTAACTGGCTTATACGTGTCTTTTTTTTACTTGCTTATTTGTACCCATCTACATCATGGATTCCCCTCGGCCAATCCTCACTCGACAGCTCTGTCCTTGCTTAGGCGAGCTACGTGAGACCGAAGCTAGCTCTCTTGATTGATCTGATCAGACGCTTGCTTTTTCCCCGGAAAGACGGATAAAGCCCCTTTCCAGCTCGCTCTGTCAGTCCACTAACACCAGTTACACTAAGTCAGTACAGCAAACGCACTAGCAATAGCAGTAACCAGTACAATGGGTCCCATGATCTACGACCAGCCTTGCAATTCTGCATGTTGAACTTATTCAGCAGATTATTGGCATCGTTATCTTGAGAGATTAAAAAATACCATAAAATATATGTTCACCTTTAGGGATAAATATAATGAAATGAATGTCGTCCAGAATGGGTGACTCAAAGAAAACGTTTCATTCACGATGAGGCATAATTTACATAATATAACCAAGATTGGATGGTGACATATAGTAAAGTAAGGGTCACTGACAGCCCGTCTTCGATACAATCATAGCGATGTGTCACTCAAGGATAGCTAGCCATTCTTCTCTACCCATGCCATGATTGACAGATGAGCTCGAGACCCTTATTTAATATATTATGAAAACAATTTGCCAAGAGTTGGTTGTTACAAAAGTGATTGGGATGCCCATCTTTGGTCCAGAATGAGTGACCTATTAGTAACAGAGAGCGGCTAAGAAGAGGAGGTTGTTTATGCAGTTTTCTTTATTTCATTGAGTGGTGTCATTCTGGATCTACATTTTTTCTGTATTCTGTATATAGTAAAGCCCTATCTAAAAGGGCTCGTCTGTCTTCATTGGTCCAGAGGAATCAAAGAGAACAAGTAAACTAGGCCCCACAGTGTCCTCTCCCTTAACGGGCTGGACAGGGATCCCAGGGTTTCATAAACTTTTTGACTTATGCTGGATCACGAAGACGGGCCATTCTCCGTCTTCTTCTTTCTAGAAGGGAGATCCAAAGCTCTGATCAATGACATCGCAACCAGGTTGGTCTCATAGTTGTGCCCTCGGGCGGGACATGTTGGTCACGGTTTAATGCGAAGTATGGATTCTTATTCTCCAACAAGGACATATGATGGGGAGAGTTTATATAGTGATTGTCGCTCCTCTTACTCTTGCTTTACCTGAAATATAATCACAGTAGATATTTACTTTGGAAGAAGAAATCGTAGAAAGACTATTTGAAAAATCTTATCCAACTTTCGTTGAGCTAACTAGTATTGACCAGGACCCGTCAAGCGAACAAGCCCAGTTGAACAAATAAGCAGGCAGAAAGAAAAACCAAGAAGCTATTATTCTCTGTTACCTGCCGGCAAGGAGAACCGCATGAAGGTATAACCAATCGGGATTGAACTGAACCTTCCAAGTGCATCCAGCAGGAATCGAACCTACGAATTGACCCGGTTCCATTCAGCCATGGATGCTTAGAGACTCAGCGAGTGAACTAGGTTTTGGTATTCCTTCTCGAGCTTCTATTTATTCTGTGAAAGGAGATTCGAGAAAAGATGTAATAGGAAGACGTGTTTCCAGAACGAAGAAGATACCCCTTATCGGTAGTGGCCATTGATTGAGCTTCCGCAGAAAGTGATCGGTGGGCGTGGAAATTCTTCTGTTGCAGTTGATGTTGAAGTTTCATAGCTTTCGAGACTAAGAGCAAAGAGCACTGTGCTAGAGCCAACCGGCATTACGGAAAAGAGTGCTAGAAGAGCCCAAATGCTAAAGTAAAGCACAGTGCGAAGGAACGGAGTAGCTCGACCGAGAATGACTTTTTCTTAAAATAAGCGCGGTGGGAATGGTTTAGCTCGGTTAACTACTGAGCAATCACGGTAAGGCACCACCCTAGCATCAACTCACCCTTTCGGATAGCCTCGGTGTCGGTGTGGGTTGGGATATCCAATTTCAAATAAGCAAATTTTGAATAAGGACGTAAAGTTGCCGCGTACTGTTACAATTGAGCAGCAAACCCCACCCAGGAGTGATGTTAGGTTCGTGTATTCGTCCTACACCTGGGTCTGTGCTAATGCGGTCCCGACGGAGCTCGGTAGCTTCGGGAGTCCCCCCGAAAGAGGGGCATAGTAAGTTTTCAACCTGGCTCGCACTATCGTAGGCACTTGAACCTTCTAAAATTCTTACCCTATAAATTCTCTGGAACTTTCTGGCTTACCTCCTTCCATTCCCACTGCCAAAGGTGTCCCCATAGAAGGAGTTGGGATCGGATACTGGATGAATCCCTCTGGTCATGGGCCAGTATTCTTCCCTTTCCTTCCGTTGGTTAGAGGTCGCATGCCTGGGTCAGCTAATTGCTTATAGTAGTGCTGCTGTTCCTGGATGTCGAAGGTGCAATGTTATGGTCCAGGCTGCCGTTTGAATCCCTAGGGTGGTTTCCGTTCTTTCTTCCCATCTCCTTCCCTCGTCGGTTTATCTGTTGCTGTCACGCCTAACTCCGAGATCTCCCTTGGGCAATCTCTCGTTGGTAGTTTTGCTGTGACTGGCACCGAGATGTCCCACCTCGTCTGTACCAGTACTGCACACGTGGATTCCGCCTTTGCCTAACCAACTAGCAACTCCTCTGTAGGCTCATCAAACAGTGGTTTTTCTCGCCTGCTGGATGACTCGGCGTGGCTCGTTGAGACCTTTCGGTTCCCTTCTTCGCTTTCCTGGGTGTAATGTGAAGGGATCGGATGCCGTAAGCATCCTTATGTTTGTTTCTGTTTCATAAGTATTCCTTCTTTGTGTTCGGAATGCGTATGAAGAGTTCGGCCGGTTGCTGGGAATTGTTGCTATTATTCCTCGTAGTGGGATCCCCGAGTCCCCCTATGATTTGTACGAGACGGTGTATTTCTTTGCTATCCTTCTCCCATGGTGTTCATCTCTGACTACCCTCCATGAGCTTCTGCTGAGTCAACTCTCTGATTTGTGTTCTGGTGTGCGTAATATGTATGAGGATTCCAGCTAGTTGCTGGTAGGCGGATTGCTGTTGATGTCATATCTCCCTCCGTGGATCTCTTTCGTTAGTAGGCTGGGACTGGTTTGCATGAGTAGTTGTGAAGTATGGGAAGCAGTATTCCCATTGATACATGGGATGAGTGTCTCTAGCCGAGCTGCCTCACTTCGGCTAGATCAACCAGCCAGCTAAAGCCCTTCCTTCTGTCATGAAAGTACTCCTCTCTTTGTTCGTCATAGGCATGATGTGAGCAGGTAGCTAGGAGGAACCCCTGTAATTCCCTGGGATGTGTTTAAGCGTTAAGTGAGCTGCTGTCTGTATCCCTGGGGTCGGGATACGCCGCCCTCAAAGCATAGTATCCCGTACAGTAGTTGGAGTAAGTTATCTGTTCTAGTAGGTAGGAACGTCATCCCTTGGGTCTTAGTTCCTTGTAGTGAGGGTAGGGCAAGCGGGATGTTTAAGGCGTAGCCGAGGCCGAGTGAACGGCGAATGCCGCTTTGTTGCTCCACTTGAAAGAGTAATCCTCTCTTCCGTTCGGACTGTACATGATAGGTAAGTAAGTAGGCTGATAGCTGCCCGGATCCTTTGATTGCATGTGAGTGATTCTCCAGCCGTGATGTCTCACCCCGTCTGGATCACTACCTCGTAGGTGTCGTGAAGGCTGTAGATCTCGAGTGGATCATTGGGGGTGAGCCACGGAGTGATCGGCTGAAGAGTTCCCCGCAAGCCCAGCTAACGAACACGCCCCGGTTGCTTCTTCTGCCAAGTAAATACCTTCCTTGCCCTTATGAGCCGTTAATGGGTCGAATGTATCCCTTTGGTTCGGATTCCCAGCATGAGTAGCTAAGTACGACCCGGCATTGCTGCTGCTGTGATGAATGAGTATCTCTCTTGCTTACCTGGGAATGAATAGCTATGTGAGTCCTGTAATTGTGCTCTGCCTTCTTCCCGTTGAAGCATATATCCGCATTAGTTCTATCCGGGGAACGCCTTTCCTTTTCTGTTGGATCGTCCGGGATTGGTTGTTGGGACTGTATAGGGAAAGGTTACCGTAGGAGGAACCCCTCACTTGTGTGTATCGAGTCAAGCTCTCCTAGCGCCCTGTTCTCTCCCTTGAAGTGTAGCTGTGTCGGTCCGATCTGGTACCTAACCAACTGTCAAATCCTCTGCGTGCTGATCAAACAGTGCTTTCTGGCTTGCTTGATTACTTGTTGCGGGCAATTGTTGTGAACAAAGGAATGAATCTTTGGAAAGAAGGCATAAAGGAGTGGATGTGTAGAGGAGGAACCCGTTAGAAGCCCGAGGAACGCCTGTTACTCTGATTGAGACTGTAAAAGGTGGGAAACTACAGGAGAGTGGCCAGCAAATAGAATAAATGAGAGCTGCTCGCTAAATAGAATGAGGGGTCTACTTCTTATAGATTAGTTACTTCGAGGAACGCCAGTTAGTCGACTAAAAGGAGATGAACGCCTCTCCTTCGACTACGGAACGGAACCCCACCCGTGCTTATCGATTGATAGAATAATACGTATATAATCAGAAGGCTGCTTTGTGGAGTGATCTTTCTCTAAATGAATTAAGTAAGGGCGCTATGTTCAGATTCTGAACCAAAGCACTAGTTGAGGTCTGAAAGCCTTATGAGCAGAAGGTAGGCGTTCCTCGGGGAAGAAGCGGGGTAGAGGAATTGGTAAACTCATCAGGCTCATGACCTGAAGACTGCAGGTTCGAATCCTGTCCCCGCCTAAGAAAGAGTGATTTAAGAGTTAGGTAACAGAAAAAAGATCGAAAAGTCCCGGATCATCGTCTACACTTTTCCGTATGGAAGTGGTGGTCTTCTTTTATACTCCCCCGAGAAGATGGATCATCAAGAAGACGACAGCGATGCTTTGGATTTGATCTATTAGCGGTTCAAAATCTCGCTTTTCTCCATTGAAGAAGATAAGTCTCTTGAAGATGGTTTTGAGTTCTTGGGACCGAACAATGAAACTCAAATCTATCTTACCTTCAATCCATCTTTGTTCAGCCAATCGCCCCTACCGTCGTAAAATGGGCCTTTGCTCCTTCGTACTAGTGGCAAGACCTAACCTCGTCGACTCTGGAATGAATATATCAACCATTCAGAAGAATCTATTTTATTCTGTGAAGGTGAGAGAAGGACTGGCCTTAACAACGAATTTCGTAAAGCGCAAGAAGGGGCTTGGAAAAAGCATTCGAAGGAACTCGGACATCGCGCGGCCATTGGTCAAGATCTCCCCTGATGGACATCATTACACATTCATTATAACCAATCATCAGTTCAGATTAGTGCTTTACCGGGTGTCATGGGATCTCTCCCTAGACAGTAGGCTTGGTATGCCTACGCCAATGAGCGCAATTACTTAACAACGGATAAAAAGATGAACTGTTAGTAGTTGTGCAAGTTGGTCCAAAAGGAGGCAACTGCATAGATTGTTGGGATAAGTAGAAAGTGAAAATCTCAACTTTATTGTGTAGTCAACCTCTGACCTAGGTCCGCATAAGCTTTCTTCTCAGTTTACCTTTCCTTTCTTCTAATTTAGATTGGCACTTGAATCGGGATTGCCTTGGTTTTCATTCTACTCAAGTGAGCGACTCCGCTCTTCTCTCTTTCTACTTCCTTCTTCCCAGACCGGGATTCCTATAATATAAGGGTAAGCCCAGGAATATAGGAAGTGTGCCGTGAGTGGCTTTACCAACCGGAAAAGAAGTCCCAAGGAAACCAACTAAACCCGGAAACCAGGAAAACAAGAATAAGTAAGAACAAGGAAATAATTCCCAGCTTTTCTCGTATAAAAGCTGCTAAAAGCCTTTGTTTGCTGTTTAATGCAGTCAGGGGATTAGCTACATTTTATAGTCAGGTAAGGCCAGGGAGAAGTCATTGATGAGGACATAAAAGACGTACCACTCATAAATACGGTGGGAACCCGAATTCAAAAGCGATACACCTGCAAGCTTGGGTGGCTGAAGAAGAGCTGTTCTCGCAGGGAAAGAAAGATGATTTACCCAGGGAATCCCTCAGTAAAGATGCCGAAGTCCAAGGTGTCGAAATCTTTACTTTAGGTTCATTACGGCAGTTGTTAGTTTCGTCTCTTTATCAGATATCGTTTATTAATTGCGTATATTAAAGGTAGTCCTTCCCCCAGGTGTGCCTAAAGTCTTATGTTCGATGATCCGCCGGGTTAAACCATCAGACTCGACTAAGAAAACCATGCCAGAGACTCCTCCTAGTAAGCATCCCCGGAATCCAGGGAGGTGCTCTTGAAGGCATGGCGGGTTCCAAGCTACACCCCTCTCTGCTATCAAATCATAGATCTTCCAGGGAAGACCAAAGCAAATGAGCTCACTCGATTCGCGTCTGATCCTCTATTCTATCTCATAGACTGATGTAGAAAATAAGTCACTTAAGGAAACATCCGGTGAATTCGCGACACTCCACTACCTATGGACGTACCGAAGCTAATCCCTCATCCTGTTTCTGAGCAAAGACCAATCAAAGGTAATTCCTATTTGCTTACTTGATAGAGTAAGGAGCAATAGCCTTTCAATCCGAAGGTTTCATCTCTTTAAAAAGGAAGGGGATAATGAAAGACTCAGTAACCTGGGATTAGGCCCTCTTCATGACCAATGAGTCTCGAGCCTTTAGGCAACCCATACGAGTCAGAGTTCCAAGCAATAGAAAAGCTCATTCCTATGTAGTAGAATCTCCTGCTTTTACCTAAGCATCCGCCACCGAATAGTTTGCTGTCGGAGGAGTCTGCCATTGCTGAATCGCTCGCTGACGCCTCAACAGATGCTCTCTTGCTGATCCGGGTTCTCTTGCTCAATCGTCGGCTATAGCCATAAACATAAAGAATTTGGCTTACCGCTCCATCCGGAAGTTTAAGCTTAGCCGGGGAAGTTCCCTAAATCCAATGCCAAAGACTTCTATAGCGCGCGCTTTGGCACGTTAAGCCAATCAACGTGATAGGGGAAAACTATGCGTTCAAGTTCCGAACCCAAAATGAAACACTTTTCCTACAGGCAAGGGGTTCCTATCAAAAGCCGGCCTACCAACAACTAGGGTTCGACGTAAAAAGAAGACCCAATCCCATTCCGGACGTAGGATTGGCTTGAGAAAGCAAGACTAGAAGAAAGAGATTGTGTTATAAAGGAGTAGACTGATTATCAAAGCTCGCACGGGAATCGAGTACTTCTTAAGCGGGAAGTCTTGTTTAGTACAAGAGTAGGATCCAGTAGGGTTATAATCTTTGTTAGCAGTCTAGGGCGATGTTTTACTATGAAAATAGGAGGGAATGCGATGCTTCTTTGCCCAATAGATGCGGAGAATCAAATCAGGGGTCAGCGCTAGAATAAGAGGGAATAGGCAGATCGAACGAATGGTAGCAAGTCAAGCGAAGTGATCCCAGGGAATGAAGGAGATAGGTCTCACGAGAAAGCATGAAGCGAGGGGCCAAATATCATATAGAAGAGAAGGATCCGCCCCTTCCCTCACAGCTCCCTCTAGCCAAAGGAAATACTTGCATTCAGCTCCAAGCGAGAAAAGGATTGGCTTGAAAACGGCAAGAGACATTTTTCTAAGTCAGAATGGAACGAATATGACAAGAAGATCGATCCCGTATGGAGCCATCGTCACAGTATGTCAAGAAACCTACCTTTCCAGAGGGTTTTGCAGACAAGCGCTTAAGGATCTTAATTACGGATTTTCTGCTGCCCAACATACTTTGCTGTGCAACACCATAGCTGTCTCGTAGGCACCCTTTTCTTAAAGTCCGGAGACTGGAGCTTTGATAGGAAGTGGACAAAGTCTACCTAGGCTCGTTGGAGTGAGCAACTCTCCAGATCTATAGTGAAAGCAGGAGTGGCACAAGACAGATTGAAAGCAAAGGTTCGGTGGTGTATATAGTCAACTAACTCCCTTACTCTTTGAAGAAAGGAATTACCTTTTACATTGAATTACCCGCTCTTTCACCCCTTACCTTGCTCCATATATCCCAACCTTGTTCTCATACTGCCTTTCAACAGAACTTTACAGAGGGAAGCTACTACTACTCCAAGAGATAACTTAAGGACTTGAACTTTTCATACTAGAATATCAAATAGTTAAGCCTTTCACTTAAGAGTCCCATCTGGCCTACTAATCAAGCAACTCTAGCAATTCATTTATTCTAGGTACAGACTTCACTTGATTCCCTTATTCCTTCCGGATACCTATCTGAATTCCTATTTTGAATTCTCGCAGGATAATATAATAGTAGAATCAACTAGAGATTTGATCTGGACTGAAAGAGAATCAACTAACTGAGACTTATAATAAAGAAAGAGAACAGAGAATATGCTTTCGGTTAAGCTTCGGCTTCAACTGCCTTATCCACAGGTTCCAGTTCAACTTCCTTTCTTTAAACTGAGAATGCTGCTGCTACCTTCACAGAAGGATTTCCCGCTCTTGGTCTATTTATTTCTTCAGGGAGAATCCCAACAGCTACTACTTATTCAAAGACTGCGGGTATCGGAGAAACCTGCCTATTTACAAAGGTTTGTCTCTGACTCTCTTTATAGTTCACTCGTGGGTCACTCTTTCTCTTGTTCAACTATCGATCTGGGGCACTTTCCTGATGAAAGCGGTTAGTTGAAGAGCGTGGTTTCCTATCCATAGGAATATCTTGGACCGGTAAGTAAGTCTTAGCGAATACTATAATCGGAATGAGGATCTCGATATGATCTTACACTTTCACTAATAGGAAATGTATTAATAAAATCCATGAGATGCTTCCGAATGCACGTAACGTAAGACTCATTTCCATTCTCTTTTTTTCTTTTTACTTATTTTAAAGTAAACGTTCCACAAGGCCTCATTGCTTAAGACAAAACTAACGTTTATCTGTCTCAATATGTATGAGAGTTTGATCCATCCACTTAGAAAACATACCATCACTCTAAGTGAATTTCTCTTTCATTATCATTTGATACCAAGCGCCTTCACCAAAACCAAAGAAACGAGATTGACCTACACGGTGCCTTCCCAACTCTTACCGACTATAAGAGAATTCAACTGTCAGATCAACGGAAATAGTTTCAAAAAGAATAGTAAACTCACAACCTAATGGCCCCAAGTTATCATTCGTCCAATTCGTCGCCGGGTAGAACACGACCCTGGAATCTCGCACATCAAGAGCGCGCTGAATAGTGAGATTCTGCCTTTGACACAAAAATGAATTTATCAGAACCCCGTTGTGGTGAAGTCGCCACTTCCACATTTGATCGGTAAATGCATTCCGCGGAGAGGGAGTTTACTTGCTCGACCATAGGGATAAGAAGGTAAGTACTTGATTTCCTTCCTCCGGCTTGTCTGGTAGTTTCATGGAGAGCGAGAGAGAGATAAGGCAGGCATGCAGCCAGGGAAGCGGATGATAGACCTGCAGAGGCGATCACTTGGATTCGGTATCTCAGATGTTGAGGGCGGCTTAATGAAAGGCTGCGGGCTCCGCCGGGGCCTACTCGCTCGAATCGCCCAACAGATCGGGATTCAGGAAGGGAATTGAGTCGAGACCAGCAGAAGCTTATCAGGTTGATGCTAGCTCATTGGATCCAGGAGAGGAAGAGACACAAGGCTTAGTGGCTTTGGTGAAGGGTCGAATGGAGCGAATGGCATCGCTTCCTTTTGATGGATCGAGGAGAGGTATTCACTTCGAGGGTTCAATGCAGCTAGAGAGCTGCTGCACCGGAGCTTCTATGGCTGCATGCCCATTTATGGCTATCTAGTCCCAGGGAATGGAAGGTGAGAAGCATCATTTGAATCCCGATTGCCAGGTACAGTTGAATCTCTATCATCCGAATCCCATCTCTATTTGTTTCTCCCGCCTCCGGTACGGACGAGCGGAGCAAAGGAAGCGAGTATGCTGCTAAGCGGCATTAGAACCGTCGATAGGGGATAGACAAGAGAAGAGATTCGATACGACCTGCCAGTCAATGGAAATCTATTCCATGAACCCAAGTCCCGGCCCAAGCTTTCTACTCTGAATGCCTCCGCTCTACATCTATCTATTCTCTAGGACCCAGACTCGAAGGGACATAAAGGTAATCTAATCTGTCTGTGGCTCCAAAGCACCATTTCTATCCATTCCCGAGCCATCACCAGTCAATGACATCTCATGCCCTCGATTCGACTCCAGCAACAGCGAATGAAGCGCCACCTCCAGGGTAAAGTCCCAATGCTCTTGATCTATCTTCTCCAGATTCTGTTTCCCCTGCCCGGCTAGGTATTCCACTCCCAGTGACCTTCGCGGAACATCTATAGCACTCCTTTCCACCGAAGCTAGAGCCAGGAACTTAACTCCTTTCTTCCAGGCGGACCTGCTCCGGAACCAGGACAGAAGTGTACCGCCCTCGATCCAACTATCAATTTCATAAGAGAAGAAAGATCGTAGCGTAGAAAAGAAAGGACTCCTTAAGCATCAGTACAAGAAGGCGGACATTGATTCACAACAGTAAGATGGCTGGCTGCCAACACTGCTGTGAGTCGCCTGGGGAGCTTTGTGCCCCTGATGGAGACTTATCGAATTAAGATCTCTTACCAATCGAATGGGACTCGTTTGGAATCCTTCGCGATGGAAATGCCCAAACAACACGCAATAGAAATGCCCCAACCAACATAGCTTGCTAGCTGAAGGAGCTGCCAGAGCAGAGGAAGCGAACCGCCTTGACTTATTCGATTCTCCTTCTTTTTTCCGTAAGCCTAGAAGCAAGTAAAGCTCTTAGTCTCTTGGTCTGCTGAGAGAATCTTCCCTCTTCTGTTTTCGAATATTATTTTGATGCGGGAAGCTCTAAAGGTAAAGTTCAAGTCGGAACCCTTGCTCAGTTGTTCTAATTAAGGCAGCGCCGGTCAGTGTCCTCTCTACGTTCCTCTCCTGTAAGTCGAGTTATTTCATAACCTCTCCCTGGATGACAAGTTCAAGAAATTGGGAGGACATATGCAATGAGTTCAACAATAAGGATAGTTACAACATCGAGGTAGATGTAACCAAGCGTGACTTAGAAAGCACCAAGCTGCAACCTAACCGAGACCTTCTCTGAGTACATTACCAGATGGAGGAAAAGGGCATCCCAAATGACAACCAGACCCCTGGAGGGGGGGCAACTGGAAATGATAGTGAAAAACCTCTTGCCAGAGTATCAAAAGCATATGTATGCCCAATACCTACCCGACTTCAAAGCTATCATAGAGATCGGGTAGATAATTGAGGATGGAATCCAATCAGGCGTATTCCAAGACAAGTCCTCTAACACCTAAAACAGGTATAGGAGTAACAACAACTCCAGGAATTACAATGCTCAGACTTCACAAACCGAAACCTTTCTTGCTCTTGTGTTCGCTCCAAAGCTTAGTAATCAATTCCATCGCTCACAGGAAGAAATTAAATTCCCGCTTGCCTCTGCCTACTCTATGGTCTTGTAGCCGTTCACTTACAGAAAATCAAATGGCTATGAGACTTTCTTCTGTCCTAGCTAGACCGAGTCACAACTACTTATTATATTATATAAGACTCAGGTTTGGAACCCTATACTTCTCCTAAGTGACATCAAAATCCTCTTTCAGCCGATTCGAAAGCAGCAATAGATGAGGATTTCGCTTTCCTTGGTGGAAGCTCTGGATGTCGGTAGAGCTACTTCTGAACTACGTCCACAAAAGACTGAGACGGTTCCCTTTGTTTCTCTTTTCTGACTTTTCAAGGTGTATTTCTTCCTACCTTTAGTTCTCTATCGAAATCACAAGCAGAGGGTGCAGCGGACTATGAAACTTTGGCAATTTGAGCATCTTTCTGTTGTCAAAACCAATGTACCCTACGGGGAACGACAAGTCACCTGCTCCGCTTAGTATTAATAGAATCTGGAAGTAGGAAATACATTCCCTTGTCGTTTACTGCGCGAACTCATACGCATACTTTGATGCTAACTCGAATGCCCCATGAGAGACCTCGGGTTTCCGTGTATACACATTCAGGTAGAATTCATGACAACGTTATAGAGGCATTCACGGAGCCCGAAATCCTTTACTCCTTGACTCTCCTAACGCCTATGTGACTTGCCAAAGCTCATAAATGCTTGAACTTCCTTCGGATAGAGCGGGAACAAACGAAAGAGCAGATTAGGAGCTTCATGAAACTTCTACCCCAGAATTGGCAACTTCCTTTTATCCCGAAGATGAGATCTCAGGGTCTCCAAATACAAATAAGGAAAAGGTCTCAAAGGAAAGGAGTAAGCAAGTAGATCTAGTTTGACTTTAGCTACGAACTCAGAACTACTAGCTCTCTGACTCTTGTTTGTTATCATTCAATCTTCTTACCAGTTCCATCGGTTCTCTCACTTATCTTATTCTATATTATATAATATAATAGAAGGCTAAACCTGTGACGAAGGAGGTCAGGCACTCAAAAAAAGGCCATGCCAATCGGTCAAGTTAGGGCTCATTCATTATAGTACAGAAAGGGCTCATTAGGCCATAGAGTCACGAGTCACGGAAATGCTCCTCTGTCAAGGAGCTCCGGGGGCTGGTTCGCGTCTTTGAAAAGCCTTATTTTTTATATAAGTGTCGTGAACTTCTTCATGCTTGGGGACTTGAGATCAGCCAGATCTGGCCTGGCGTGCCTCTTGCTGCTCGGCTATCGCAGGAACTTGAACTATTATACGGCTAAACAGTTGAACTATTATCAACAACTATTCGTACTTTGCTTTGAATCAGCACGCACATATTCCAAATAACTGTTATGAATGGGTTTCGGACGATAGTGCTACAACAGATCCCAATCCGGCTTTCCCCTTTACAACATAGGGCACCCCGCCCAGCGTCCCTACCTGTTCCAACAAGTGATCAATATTTGGACGTCTTCCTAGAAGTGATATTCCAGGATTTTGCACATACCTACCTATGGTCCATCCAGGTGTTCATAGTTAGTCCCATATCCCTGGAGAAGCAAAGGCATAACTCTAATACCCACGAAGTTGACTCATTTCCGGATAGAGAACCCTGTGGGGCCGATAGAAAAGTCGGGACCCAGCACCATCAGTACGTTGCTCCAGTCGAAGAGCAGGATCCAACGCGCTAAGGGATTTCATGTTCTCAGTATTCACCACTACCAGTAGATGCTCCTTGATTCTTCCTTTCAAATAGGATAACGCCCTGGCAATTAAGCCAGCGTTCTCACCAGCCAAATTGGAAGTGAAACTCCCAGATGTAGCGAACCTGAACATTGCTGATGCCACGTTATTGTATCCTTCTTCCCCACCCGACGCCCTTGAGTTCTGGTAATTCTTTTATTAGCTATAGGTAATGACCTGGGAAAAGCTCTTTTTCAAGCATTTTTGCCATATGTTGTTCCACAAAGAGAAGCGTAGGAATCAGCTTATACCGAACAGAGCTTAGCAGCCACACCTACAACTTGAGATGTTCCCCTGTGAGCCTTTTATCTTAGAGTACTGCATTGGGCACAGATGCCCGGCTTTCAGCCTTTCATAGGTACGGTTACCCCGCCTACTTGATGTGATGAACAAGAAGCAAACTCATCACCGCCTAGAAAACTAACCTGTCAAAATAGACCTATCTGTGGCCGACTTGAGATCTACAGAGTAAACTGGTCCGGGGGATCCTCGGAGCCGGTCCAGTGGTCGAGTCTGACTGAAAGTGCCATCCATAGGAATGTGCATTAATACAGTAGCTAACCACTGGTGCAGCGGGTATAACAACCGCTGTGTTATATAGTTACCTATACAAAACAAACGGCGCTTCCCGTCACCTGACAAAGTTTGGGTGAGAATCCCGGACTCAGGTGAAAAAGACTTAGGAGATATCTCCGCAAGTCCCTCAACCACTCTAATGACTCAAGTACGAGCTCATTAGAATATGTGTCAAACGGATACAGAACCATTGGTTCCCAAACGGCCGGGCAGTATCGAAAACTGCTTCGCTTTCTTTACGAACGCGGCCACCTCATAAAAGAAGGACGTAAATCTAGACTCCGCCCAAGTAGAGCGGTTTTCTCTAACTGCTTTACGCTCCCGCACGGATTTCCACGTAGGCACAAACTGAAATCCCTGTTTGAAGGGGATCGTGTCTATGCTAGGGACATACCGACGCAACAGCGTCTCGACCCTAACAATTCTGTTATTGTTGGGAGCACACTGTCGAGGTCGGTATGAGTCACAATAGATTCAAAAGTCTTATTGCTGACTTTCGCTGCCAGATGTACTTAATAGATGCACTCAAAGTGTTCGATAGAACCCAAGGCAAAAGCAAAAAAAAGGTGCTTTTCGGTCACCATTGGCTTGGGGCGTCCTCTCTCTAACTGAACAACTTCCAAGTCAACCTTCTTTGCTTAAGCGCTTCTCTTCTCTGGGCGCATGCTCTCCCATTGGGAATTTTAGACCCTTGTACGAAGGGCTCTGGCTCTATCAATCAAAAGACCTGTCACTCTCCATGTTGGAATCACAATCGTTCAAAGAATAACATGAATGAAAAGCCCCATCCATCCGGAGTCAAAGCTATAGGTTTTTTCACCCTGTCTATTTGTTGTCCTCCACGAAAGTAAGCTCGACTCACTTCAAGCCTCGTTGTTTTCACGTTCCTAGTCACAAGACTACTTTGATTGGGGTAAACGTCATCCCCTTATCCCTTATAATATAAATAGCCTAGACAGTGGGTCTTCTCAACAATATGGTGGTTCTGCCCCCTCCGTCGGATATTATTGTGATCTTGCCCAATGCTCCTCTTCTAGCGACTCGACACCAGAGACCCCGAAAGGGCGCCAAGACTTGACTATACGCCTGGGAAAGAATATTGGTCCTCCCTATCAATTGGCGAGGCCTCACGTAGTACGCTTCTTTCCTTCCGAACTAGGAAAAGGCAGTTATTACATCACTTTGAGTTCTACGCCACCTCACTGACTCAGAAGTAGTGGGAGCCAGGCGCTCAGACTTGCTTTAATAGCTCCCTCACTCGTCGATCGTATAATAGGGAACGAGACGGATAACAAGAGAATCAGGGATGAACCACTAGCGTGGACTCTTTCTACGAGCAGAGGAAGGAACTCTACCGATTCTAAAATCCCTGGGCTTTGCCAAAGACATAGGAGGCATACTGATCTTAGTCTACGCCCGGCTCTCGAACCTGATCTCGTAGATTACCTCAACCAAGTAATAGCATTGACTCACCTTCTCGTTCTCTATGCGATTGGAATCTCAGTCTGAGTCCCAGCCTTTAGCGGAAAGAGAAGCGATGGGACTTAGAGAGCTAAGTGCCTTTGCGAGTAGCTACATCTGAACTGACCTGCTGTGCCCAATGTCTTTTCACTGAGAAAAAAGGATGAATCCACTCCGGGTTGAGGGGTTACATAAGATCTTGAGTTGGACCAGCCTTTATTTCGTTATCTATGTACGCAATTGTCCGAGATTGATGTGGAGAGGGCAGGCGACTTGGGGGGAATGAATCTCTAACTCTGAGGGAAGGAGAACCCAATTATCCTTGTCTGAGGGGTTTCATAGGGAGGGCCCACATTGAATACCTTTCTAAGTTCTCAGTGTGCGAAAGATGTTGTATGCTTTCGTTCTGGCTGAAAGCAACAAGAAAGGAAGAAGATGAGATGGTAGGAAATACTTGAACTGAGACCGTGAGCTACAAGCGACTCGAGCACAGCAGTAGGAGCCGAAGGACGAAGAACTGCTTCAAGCCACGCCGCGAGAGCAGCTGAACGAGGAGAGAACAAAGAGACTGTCTGAGCGGCGAGAACTTGAACTATGATCCGCATTAGGTGCGCCAGAGAACTAACTGGTAAGTAGAACCGAACTAGAGACCGAGATCAATAACCACCAACGAGAGATGCGATGAAGCTATTCTTAAATCCATTCTTATCGATAAAATACATGAATCTACCGGAGTGAAACAGGTTAATTAGACTCTATTTATTATTGATTATTGAGTTGGCTATTCATCTAAGATTCGAGATGGCAGAGCAAGAGAAGGCCCATCATAAGAATGGTTAGAAACGCTAGCACCTACTCTATTTATTTGAGTCTTTGCCCCAAGGTTATAGACTTGTATTTGGGGAAGTCGAGAGAGAACCATCTATCGCAGGGCCAAGAATCGAATTTCGTGGCATCAGTAGATACAAATCAAGGATCCATCTTCCTTCCCTCGAGTAGAGGACTTTGAGTGCATAGCCTTTTTCGAACTAGTAAAACAGGCCAAATGAATCGAAGGTAGGAGCGGAAGTAGTACGAAGCAGAGCCAAGACTAAGAGAGGATGGAACCATCAATACGTCAAGGAGAGAGTTTCACTCTTGATAGTCGTGAAAGTCAAGCTGCTTCCTTCTCTCCTTGCAGTCGAGCCTATAGCCTATTACTAACCTTGTTAATCCTTAGAGAATGAATGCAAGGTTGACTATTCAGTCTTCGGCAGGAGGAGAAGTGGATTCCCTTCCAAAGAAAAAGGAATCCTTGATGCTTCTAAAATGTCTTGAAGAATGCTCTCCTTGATGTGAGGGAAAGAAAGAAGTGAAGGGCTAAGTCAGTTCACAGTTCAACTCCGAGAGGGGAGTCTTAATTCCACTCCGATCTTAGTTAGCCGAGTAGCTTGAAAGCAATCTACCTTTAGCTAATAGCTAGATTAGTTCTCCCCAATACTGATTAGTTGGTCGAGCACCTTGTCCCCTATTCCTTCGATCGGAACTGGGAACTTCACGTCTTCCCCCCTTCCCTGGGGTATCCCCTCTCCGTCTTCGTTTGTAGAGTAATCTTCCCTCCCATACTTGATTGAGTAAGTACCTCAAATTGAAGTAGAGTAAGTTCCCTTGGGAAAGCTACCTTATGTTGGGGATCCTTCCTCTGTTGAGCTAGGAACCTACCCACTTTGTAAAGCTTCTCCAGATTCTGTTATGAAACCCGCTCAAAACTACAACTAGACTACCAGTAGAGGAACGTAGTAGCTCATCTAGCTAGATGAGGAACGGAACGGGCAAGAATACCTAATAATAGGAAGAAAAGGTGCTATCCCAATAGGAAATACTAGTGACCGCTCCGTGCGTGGGAAGATAAGAGACTTTGCTGCACTCATTCACTCCGGAAGTTACTACTTGTCCATTCCTCTAACTAGTCTGCTCTCATCCAGCAAGCTCGCTAAGACAAGAAGCACTCGGCTTACTCACCGAGGGGCGGCGAGAACCTTTTATCATATTATCATATGAAATGTGAAATGAAACTTAGCTGGCTGAGGGCTGTCTATTAAGGAAAGAAACCAATTAGTACCTACAGCCCACAGTAAGAGGAGTTTATGTTTCGGAAAAGTCCAGTTCAAGCAAAGGGAGGACAGAGAGAACTCCATGGTCAACGGGCAACGGGCTTTGACTTCGTTGAGCTTCAAAGCATTCCCGCTCCCTTTGCAATCAAACCCCGGAACTACGGCTCAAAGGATCGTGCAGTGGATGTGTCGGGTTCGAAAGTCTATCCTCCTCCTCCTTCTCCTCTATATAGCTCGTCGTTGGTCCTTCTTTCACTAATGATCTCAGATCTCACCATTTTAGAGTAGTAGTAGTTCGCGCGAGGGACTATCCTTTCTATCGCTTGCGCTTGCTTTTCACTCTCAAGACCGTTCTATCTCTTAGTAGACCGGATATGGGCCTTCTACCTTTGTTACAGATAAGACCCTCTAACCAGAATTCGATTACACACGAGCTGCCAAGGCGCTGACTCAAAGGTTGATACGATTTGACTGGCTTAGGGAATAAGCGATGCCATCGATTTAGCTGTTGGAGTACGGGCATTAGTAGTAGTAGCATAACTAGAGCGAAGGCCATGGCATTCAATGCTCTTTTGAACGAAGAAGCTGCAATTGGAATGCTTTTGCTTTCAATGGCCAGAAGAGAAGGGAGGATTGAATACCTGGTTAGGGGATTACTGGCCCAACTTCCCTTTTTGTAGATTTCGCATAGCCGGGCTCTTTTCTCTCTCTCGCAATCGGGCATGTTGCGGCGTAAACGGTGATAATTTTTGTAGCGGGGTTCATTTGCAAAAGTTGGGGAAGGAGCTGCTAGTGTTTTCGACAACTAAGCTCTTTGACTTGCCACATCTATTATCTATATCTAGATCCAAGCCAAGAAAAGAATAAGTGAGAACAAGCAACAAGCTTAAGCACAGAAATCGAATAGGCTGTTCGGGAGCTAATAGAGATTGGCAATAAGAATACAGAGGTGCCTAGCTTTTTAACAGCAGCAAATCGGCATATCGCTATTTCTATTCTTATCTTAGGAATCCCGACATTCCTTCTTCTTGATAGCATAGAGGCGAAGCGGTAAATACCGAGGAAAGAAGATAATAAAATTCTTTTGAAACATTTTGAAATTCATTCTTTTGCTCCCCGAAGAGAGACTTGTCGGAAATTGACGGTGGTTGGTCCGTAAAGACATGGGATTGTTTGGGCATAGGAGGTTCTTTTCTCTCTTACGATATATCTAGTTGGATGAAAAGAGCGCCATCCAGCCTCTCCAACTTCAGAAAATGAACTGTCCGGTTTTCTGCTAACTTGCGCTGCACCCCTTCTAATCTTGCCCACAACCTCCTCTTTCGCTTGAAATGAAAATATTCTAAAAAACAGACTTATTCCAATCTGTTAGAACCGAATCCACCTTCTTCGAATTCTCTTATCCTTTTAGGGTTTCATTCCAAGTCTTTGCTAAGCATTATCCGTTCATTGAACTAACTGTTCTCACTCCAAAAGCTGGTAAAGGAAAGGAACTCAAACTCCATCTATACGGAACCTTAAAAGAGAGAGATACTATGGTAAAGGGAATTGACTCTGATAACTGAACACCTTATTCAAGATGAAAGTCGAAGTGATTCAGTCCATGTGAGACCTCTATTCGAAGAAGAAGGCTTGGGCGAAGGAGACGTTCAAAAGACAGCTTGCTAAGAGTAAGAGTGTTACCACGAGTCTTTCTATACGCTATTTCTGGATTGATTCTCTCTTACTGGAGAGTGAGATTTTCTTATGTCACGATGAATCTTCCATGCTTGGTTCAAATCCAATCTCTTAGAAAGGAATGCATTTTGATGAACTCTCTACTCACCCGCTACTGGAAGCAAATCCGTAATTCAAGTTTCGGTAAGCTCTGCTCGGGAAAGCCCGTATCTTCTAAATGAAGCAGTTGATGCGGAATAAGAGCACTTTCTCTTACAGGTATTCACTCATCCCCTCTCAGTGGCAAGAGTGAGTAGATAGCAGAAGTTCGCTCCGAGTGAAGCTTCGTCCCTCCTCGAAAGAGGGACAAGCTGAACGATAAGCATGTATATATTCCAATAACCTTTTCTATACCTTTATGGGACTGTCAGTCTAAGAAAGTATGATAAAGCTTGAACTGGCATTGTGACTAAGCCGAAGTATTCCCAAGCTGGAGAGGCCATTTACAGGCTTTCTACCAATGCCCGGAGACCTCTGCCTACTTTGGTTCAATCCTTGGATAAGTAGATTGCTTGAGGCCAATCGATGAATAGCAATCCCGAGACCTTTTAGCATTCTCAATGGTAGGAGATTCACAGCCGACCCCACATCTATCATGATTCTTGTTATCTCCAATCCATTAAGGTATCCCGAAATGAACAAAGGCCAGTTATGCTTAATGAGTCCTGGTTGCAAGTAATCGTCCGTAAACGTGATCAAAGCCAAACACTCGGCATAAGTTGGTTCACTACTTCTCATCTCAACTTCATTAGAAAACTCCTCTGGGTTCGTTAATGCGTATACTAGGGACATCCTTAGTTCTGCAGGCATCTTCAATGCATCGTATACGCTGAGGAGTGCAGAAGGCGGGTTTTCTGGATGTTGGCAAACGGGTATGAGAAGGCCATACTGGGGATCCTTATTTGTTTGCAGGTATACCGTTGGGAGTAAGACTAGCAGCAGAAGTAGTAGTCGGGCATTAAGGAATCAGTCCCAAGAGCGGCTACGACTACGAGAGCTCTTACCCTTCTCACTTTCACACCGGTTACGTCCTTCTTGTCTTTTGCAGCGGTTAGTAATTCAATAGCAGTGAATTCAATTGCTAGTCTGACAACGGCTTATTCTTGAACAACAACCATGGCATTCTCTGCCTACTCTTTCACTATGTCATTTGCTTTCCTTAGTCAGCCTTCTGCTCTTCGAATACCTAAGGGATTCAGTGACTTCCCCAATCAGTACCTTGCTTCTAGACCTCAAAAGAGCTTATTCGATCACAGTTGATTCCGTGCAGTCTGTCCCTCAATCCGATTAGGGGCATGCCCTTTCTCCAAGTGCCTTACTTACTTTTGAAAGCAGACATCTGTCCGGAATTTATATTTCGTCAGGTATACTCAATTTAGCGATATCCCACTTCTATTCCTAAATGAGAGACTTGACGGAGCGCCGAGCATTCTTCTTCGTGCCCTCTCCAGTTCTTCTAACTCGACAATTCTCTCAATAAACTACGGATACCACACAGCTCCTTATTCTTCTATGACCCAAAAGAAGGAGAATCTTCCCATAGAGAATATGGCACGGGTAAGCCAATCAATCAAGCAAGACAAGCACGGACCAGACAAGAGGGTCAACTCTCTCCGTAAGGCTCGGATACGCGTTCATAAACTCCTCTAATTCATATGTCGTACCGATATCGGGAACACATTCCATAGAGGTCGACCTTGAAGCAAACATTAGTCGTTCATCCCCTATTCGAATGCGAAGTGTTGAGATATCCGGGCTGTTAAGCCAAGGACCTATGATTGGTTTAGATCTATTCTGCCGGTTACTCCGAGGCTGCTTTCATTGCTTTCTTCATACATACGAGGTCGAAGATTTATAATCAGAATAAGCATCGTCAGAACGATCCGATGAAACTAGAGATGGAATAAAACCTAGCTTTTCGTCACGCGAATTCGCCGCCAGTCTTTGAGGTCGCCTTCCTTGCTTGACAGTATAGCCTGCGGGTGAAATACTAGATGTCGGATTGTACATGGGAATGATAATGGTGAGGCCATTGAATGAGAAATCACGACCTTAAACACTTGCCTGTAGCTATAGTGTCAACTTGACGCGCTGAACGACTATGATCAGAATCCTTTCGGGGTCTAGCACTGATATTTCCGCTAATTGGATCGGCCAGGGTGAAGGGCTTAACTAAGTATTAGTTGAGGGCGAAGGGCTTAGTACCATGAGGTTGCAATCGGGCCACCAAGTCCATTATGTAGTCTGGGCTGCCTGTCCTTCTCAAGGAGTGGACGGGGCATAGAACATGTTCGTTTTCCGATCGGGGATTGGTCTTTGGTCTGTAGTCCTCGTTTTCATCGTGCGATGATGTAGATGGGGGTATAGCCTCTGAAGCGTCTACTTATAGTTATAGTCGACCTTCTCTTGACCTGAACTCTCGTATAGGTGAACTTGTTTTGTTCAATTCTTAGGAAGAAGAAGGATCTACTGGGAATGGTAGGGCTCCCTCGATGTCGTTGGATGAAACTGGTGGTCGGATTACCCCTTCGTACGGTAACAAATCCCACGCATATCTTCTTTGTCTGTCACACCGTACGTCGCCCGGCTTAGGGTAGGGGGCAGCCCCCCCCAACAGACGTAGGTTGCGTATGAGCCTCCCGTAGGACTCTGGCACCCGAACTGTAGAAATGGGTCCCGAACTAGAGGTGGTTTGATGGGTGCTCTTTGGGTTCTTAGATCCGGCGGCTACTTTACTCACTTAGCACCCTACGTAGGCGGGGGGAATCAACACCCCCCTCAACTGCCAATGGCCAAATCCTTACCCATACGAGAACTTGACTGAGCGAAATTAGCGACTTTTCGATCTGCTGTGGCCTACTAAAGAAACTCTAACCTTACAATGTTCATTATAGAATACTGCGTATCCATTTTTCCTCCCTTTCATTTCATAATACGATTAGCCTAATCTGCGAAGGTCGGTGAAATGCAGAAATGCAGGATGACCAAAAACGAACTCACGGAAGTTCGATCAACTATTCCCCCCTAAGGCTGAGGTCTTTGATGCGCTTCTTCATCAGTTCTTTCGTCAGTTATCAATTGTCTTTCAAGGTGGTTTCTTTTCTTCTTTCTTAGGTATCTTCTCGTCTGTCTTAGGTATCTTTTGGTCTTTCTTAGTTTTCTCGTCGTTAGTCACCTCTGTTTGTTCTTGTTCTTCTTTATCTAATAGCGTTCTTTCTTCAGTAAGACTTTTCTGTCTCTCTGTAGTGTATTGAGTGTGCATCCTTTTATCTGTATTCTTCTTAGCATCAAACTGTGATATCATCTCTTTGTATCTCTCGGCAAACTCTCTTTCCTTCTTAGATAATTTCTCATTTAGAATTTCATTTTCAGTCTGTAGTTGTATTAAAGCATTCCCTAGTGATTTTCTTTTTTGTTTTCCTTTGTGATCTAGGCTAGACAAGTCTTGGATATCAATTGGATCAGTATCCACCCAGACATCTCTGTGATATACTGGTATCCTCTTGGTCCCCAGCTGAAGCCCAACCCTGACCATTGTGTCTTTCTTGATGATGTTAAGAGTGTGCCAATCAATCCGGAAGTTGGCTTCCACCGGTACCTGTTTTGTACGAGATGGGTCCGCGTACTGTGACTCAAACCATTCTTGATTGACCTGGTTTTTCGCTGGTCCCTTGTACTTGAGTATATTGGAGCCACCTATTGCGATGTAGCAATAGGATTTCGGTGCTAAAAAGTATCCTTTCATGACTCTGTCCTCTAGCTTAAACTTACCTAAGACAGAAGAAGAAATCACTTCTTTAGGTAGTGGCTGACCAAGCACAACTGAGTCTGTGTCCGTGTAGTAGCAGTCCTCTCTTGAGATATAAGGGTACATATAGATCCTAGCAGAGGCAGTGATCGCAGCAGCTAGTTGGACAGCAGAGTTCTTCGGTGGATTCCAATAATCTGAGCCCTTCTCGGTATTGCTATGGTAGGCAACGATGTAGTTGTTCTCGCTAAGCATATCACCGAAGATGAACTCACTATGCCTGATCAAATGTTTGTATCGATCTTTATCGCAGACCTCGGTTGTCGTGCTTTTAGGGTTAATGCCAAATCTACCGTATAGCGAATTCATAAGGATCTTGTACACATAGGACATGGCCTCATTACCTGATATCCTTGCCTCTAACCTGCTCTCAAAGAGTGAGCTAACAAAGTCCCTGAATGGGCTTTCCATCCTCTCAAAGAGGTAGCCTGAGATTGGGATTACAGTGTAGCCTAGGCCTCTTGCATACTTGAACTCCTCGCAATAGTACACTCCAACAAATTCCCCGGTTGGAAAGATGAGAGTGTTCTTCTTGTTGTCTCGATAGGGTAGAAAGGGCTTCTTGATAGTCTTCGGACATACCACATATGCCTCAATAAAGCCAAACATGCTATCTAAGTCCTTGCCTTCCAGATTTCCATGCCAGACTGGCACACCACCAGGCATTGGAAATTCCTTCATTACAAAGGGATAGAGAGAGTTCACATCGTAGTAGTATAGGTCCTCGCCATATGGCTTGTATACATCTGTATGACCACCGTAGTAGGCACGCCTTATAAAGCTGTCTTCATTCTTGTTTGGGATGTGGATTGGCCAATTAGAAGCATCGTAGTATTTCATACGAAAGATGCTAAGAGCAAGTGAGGAAAGGGTTATCTTGCTTTCTATGTCCACCTTGTACAGCTTCCAATATATCTCTTGAGCTTTTTGCATTACACCTCCAAGGAGAAGGATGTCCTGCTTCATATAGTCTAACAAGTTCTTTTTCATACTTGCCAGATTTGACAGTGTCACCTCATCATATGCGATAGAGCCTTTCGGGCCAAGACCCGGGCATAGATTCTTAGCTAGGGAGGCAAGTTTGCCAGGGAGTAGATTCAAGGAGTCTCTGAAGCGGAATAACATCTTCGTACCAGAATAGACAGCTAACTCGTATAGCCTATGGTTCCTCATCAGTGGTTTTAGCTTGTAGCTCTTGTGATGACATGCTAGGTGCTTAAGCAAGAGAATTCCATCGAATCTAGAGAAGTTGTGGAAGTCTTGGGCCTTCACTTAAGGTCTTTATCCCTTTTTTCTTTTTCTTATCAATGAATAGATCTCTTTACTTGTATGACTTATATGTCTCGTATTTCTAGAAAAAGCGATAACTCAAAAATCTCCCCAAGTAGGATTTGAACCTACGACCAGTCAGTTAACAGCCGACCGCTCTACCACTGAGCTACTGAGGAACAACGGACTTAAGGAAGCCGACTCTCGTTCTTTGGACCAACCGTCTTTATCCCTCCCATAGGTCCCGTTCTCGCTGTAATCCGTACTAGGTTCTGGTTTTCTCGAACTCTCACTCAGGTGGAGCGCTTTGCGCGTCCGACCTAGTTGAAGAAAGAGTGGAAGAGGTACTTGACGAGAAAGATGGACTCTCTAAAAAAAGTCAATCACTGGGCGTCAGATTCTTCTTCTTCTCTTACGATATTTCGAGTTGGATGAAAAGATCGCTCCTATCCTAAATGCAGCCGTGTGATCTTATATACGATACCACCAGACGCGCCCCAGCTTCAAGCGAGCTCACCCTATGGACCTTGCTGAACTAGATTCCCTGCTAGCGAGAGCGGCTTAGAAAGATAAAGGAGCACAAACAAGGGTTGTTTTCAAATGAACAGATAAGCTAACGCACTACTTATTTTCTGCCTACTAGCAATGCAACTACTCCTGAGAAAGACTCAAACTGAACTAGTTGAAGCTAAGGGCCTGCCTTCCCAGCTACTGAGGGAAGGGGCAAAGGATCCACTTGATTCATCACTTTATTCATATTAGATAGAGAGAGAATCCCACCCGGCCTAGCTATAGCTATCGTAATGCGTCTCGATGCCAAAGCTTCCTGAACCAACTGAAGCAAGGAATATGAGTAGAAGAGCGCTAGCATCCCTTGCTCTCTATCGATTGCTCACCGCCGTCTCATCCAAAAGGAATAGAACAGGAGGGCGAACTTCCCATCTGTTCCCGTCTCAATGTGACCATTGATAGCTTTCTCTATTGAAATGTAATCCAGTTCCGGCTTGCTGTTCAAAGGGTAAAAGGACAGAGGAAAGGGAATAGGTTAGAGACAGAGGTTAGGGACGATTACGAGTGCCTGTTCTGGTTCTTATGAGTAGGAGAAGAGGAGATTAGTAGCCCGAGTGAGAACTCCCAAGCCGAATCTGTGCTCTTTCAGTAGTCTTGGTAAATATCCTTTCTCCCTTCCTAGCATCAAAAAAGTACTCCCACCATTGTGCAGACCTTTAGGGTAATGAAATCAGTAATGGTCATCAAGTACTCTTATTGCAGACCTCTGAGGTATGGAGGGAGAGAGTAATCTCGTTAGTCCCAGCGTTTATATGAAATGAGGAAGAATAAGTGAGATAGACTGCTTTAGCTTTCTTTCTCTGTCTTTCTTTATGATCATGAGCAAGTTTCTTAGTCAGTATTTAATATCTTGTTTATTCAATGAGTACTTATTCGATTCCCTCTCCCTTTGGTCGAGCTACTACGTACCTTTATTATACTTACAGTCCCAGAAGGGATATAAAACAGAACATCTATTCTTCCCTACCTTTCACTTACAGGAGAGGATAGGAGATAGAATAAGTCCTCTTCCACGCTTGGAACGAGAAGCTTCCCTGGTCACGAGCGAAGGGGGAAAATAAATAGACTAAAAAGCACAGACTGTAAAGATCTTATTTGCGAAAGCTTTGCGGAATCAAAGAGAAGAGCGGGGAAGACGGGATATTAGTGAAAAGAAAGAAGGGATTGGATTGCTGCTTTTCCTCTCTCTGTATAAAGTAAGTCAGTCCGGTTTCAAAGGATCGTTTCGCTGGAATGCTTGCTTGAATATAGCTACTCCCATGAAAAGGAATTTTTCACTCTCTACGGAGAAGTCGGAAGCAGTTCATCGCCTGTGGGAGCTTTCTGATAGTGAGGAAGCCATAATCTATCTATCGGATTGCCTATTTGTCTATCTGTCTGGTGAAGAGAGAATGGAAGAGACTCTCAATAGGGAATACCTCGTCGAGTCCAGCTCAAGCAGTTCAGTCCAAAAAACCTTCGTTCTCGCTCAAGCTAAAGCTCAGTCTGCTAGCTCAAGTGACAGACAGAAAGGAGAGTTAGACTTGAATGCAAGAATGAATCTCAAAAAGGTCTCAGTCAGGATTGCTACTTTGTAGGTTTCCAATAAAAGGTATACGTCAAAATAGGATTTGGTTTACCCGGACTATACCCCTATGTATTCTACTCGTATCGTAGCATGAGACCCTCTCGGAAGTAGTTGAAGATCTAAATCTGAAATCCCGGGCTAATTGATTCTTCAACTCTATCTGTCAATGGCCATGGATCGAGCGTTTTCCTTTCTCCTCCCGGACTCCCATATTATGGAATCTCCCCTAATTCACTTTACCATTGGGTAAATACAAGAACTAGAATCTTACTCTTTTTAACCTTGGAAACTCTATTAAGGGAAATGCTAACTAGAATATTCCTATCCCTCCCCAAATCCCAAAATCCTGTAATACCACTGTGCTTAGCTCCTTATAGACTTTACGGCTGTGATATGAAGGGAGCCACACACATAAGAGTAGACAGTCCGGGTGTTCTCTCCCCTTACTGTGACCTTCCTCTTGAACTGGTCATGGTAGGCGCGTCATCTATAGCAGTTGCCTGCAGGCTGACTAGATCGTTTTGGGACATTGTCTTTGGTCGGGCGATGTCTCTATCGATGGAAAGGCTGACGAAGGGTATTTTGTTTTCGTTCAGGCATAAGCCTTTAGTGTTCTATTTCTACCTGCGTATTTAGGTAAATTTCCGTTGCTAACTAAATGATGACGCACCCCTTCCTCAGCACTGAATAGAAGGGGAGGGATGGAAGCAGTATCAGCGTCTACAGGTACTGCTGTGAGGGAAGCTCAGGCGAAGCCGTAAGAGTTTCCCCCCCGTCCGGCTATCAAAGATGGCGTATAGACAGATCGGTCCTATAGTACGAAATAGAATGAATAAATGGCTTGGGCCACCTTTAGAAAGTCGTTTTCAAGCCGCTTCTTGCTACCGAGTCTGAGTGCGCTTTTGAGGTCTTTTTCCTTTTGTAGCGAGTTACGGAAAGCAGCATAAGCGAAGTACTCTCGTGAAGAGAAAGAAAACTGCTAGTTAAAAGCCTTAATTTACCTATTGGGATAAAAGAAGAACTTAAGTAAAAGCAAAGCAGGTCCACCGGCTGTAGCAAATCAAAGCCTCATCGATCTGGAACTCATATGAATAATCACACCAATTCATATTGCCGCGGATAGCTCCGGTGGCCCCTCGGGTTCATTCTAGTCCTTCTTTGGTCTGTCTGCTCTACTAGCTAGAAGGAAGTTAGAATTCAGGCAGAATCGGAACTAGAGCTCATGGACTATTTTGAAACCCCTAATTTGGTATCCTCTCTTGCAGAGCCTCATCTTTCCTGGCGTCTTAGCTTCTCCTTCTCTCAAGCTTCTTGAAATGAGTTTTATACTAAGCGTTTAAACAGCTAACTAACGAATGCTGCACGACTACGACTAGGCAATGTCAATTGGCTCCCCTGCCCTTCTTTCCAGCTTGGGAATGAGAGTCAGGATCTTGGAATTGAAGGAAGTCCCCTGAGATTGGGATAGAAGTAAGGGTAAACTAGAATAAGGATATTATCAGGAAAGTGCTGGCGCTATAGTCAGTCATTCCCCTTTGCCCATGCCTTTGAGTAGTTAGCCTGTGTTAGCAGAGCTCTTGGGGAGGAGGATTTTTGAACATCTGAGATTCCCACTTGGGCAAGGCTAGGAGAGAAAAGGGGTATTCCCGGTCAAAGCATTGATTCGAAGCCTTTATTCTATGGGGGGCTAGGTCAGAGCTAGCATTGAATAAGAAGAAGATGATCTTCCTCTTAGCGACTATGAACGAATGCTTTTTTTATGTTATTCAAAGAGTCTGAACTTCTGATTGGTTTTCTTCGGACTTCTATCAAATATATATTGTTAAGTGCCTTATCGTGTTAAGCAACAATAAAATGAGGAAAAACCTAAATCAAATTGAAATCAAGCTCCTCAAGGATCAAAACCCTCGGTAACCGGCGCTACGACCCCGCAAGGCACTACTGTAGCACTCATTGGCCCTAGATTTATGTCTCAACTATAAGAGCTTTCATTCTGTTTGTGTTATATACGATATTAGATGTTGCTGGTTCGGCGAAGTCGATTTCCAAAACAAGATTCGAAATTAGAAACGGATTCTTGAATTTAATTTCTGATATGGATGTAGTCTTATCCTTATATACGATATTTATAAAATTATATACTTTATTGAAATTGAAAAAAAGAATATGAAGTAGATTGAAGGTTAAAAAAATAAGAAGAATTATAGAACATTGTTCCCACCCTAGCTTACCACTTACTAGTGCACGTTTGCGAGGGGCTTTTCAAATTCATTCTTGGAGCAATCCGAACTCTCGACAGAATAGAAAAGAGGACCGACAACGAACTCATGTGGAAGCCCGAGGAAATACACATTTGAATGTTGTTGACCCGTTTTTCTTTTCTTTGCTGATTCCTCTCAATGAAATTTGCCATGTTGCACTAAGTTACTTACGGATGTATGCATGCGGTCCGGGAACACTTTGGGGTGAACACCCATCCGAACAAGTAGGGTCAATAGTTCAGCATTTAGGCCGTAACATACATTTAGCAACAACAAAATATTTCACTCAACAAGTGCTCTCCGAACCAAGCTAGATAGTCTCCTATCACTAGGCTCACCAACCAACCTGGACTTTTCTTTTTATTATTCCTAACATAAGGATTGTTTCCAGCCCCTATGACATAAGCGCTCTTGGGCCATCATTCGCCAGGTCTTTGAGTGGTTGGTGCACTAGGCTGATCGAGACTCGACTTTTCGGATCTGGAACCTGAAAAAGGTCTGCCAGCTCTTAGTAGCTCTACGTCCGGTCGTGCGTGGTATGTTCGCGATTCGTACAAATGGAACGAAATAACCTTCTCCATAAAATCTTTGAGAAGGGGCCCAATCTCGTATTTGATGGTCGGCGTGGCGATAGGCTTCGTTTCGTAGACTGCCTTCCCAGCCGTTGAAACACTGAGCGAGAACGGTAAGGGGCGCACAAACAAACAATGTGGGATGCGATTCGCCAAGCTGGGTTCCGTCCGACCCTACCGGATTAGGAATGCGAAGGCCTCTCCTTCGAAAGGTTATGAAATAGCTCGCCCTTTTGACCTTAAGGGGGAAGCTGGAGAGGAACGGATCAAGGAAGGACCAGCTGGCCGATCTGACAGCTCTGATAACACGACAAGCCGCAGCTCTACAGGCATTGACTCAGCAGACAGTTGCAAATGGGTAAACAAACAGGATGTCTCTCCTGCAGCACCAATCGTGCCCACCACTGCAGCTGCTACCGCTACCGAAACTTACCATCCCTATATAACTCGTACTCTATCGAATCTGTAGGTTCACTCCCCTTCCAATCACTTTGTTTACAGTGCAAGCCAAAGAAGCGTTGTCGTTCTCTCCTCTTCTCTAAAGTAAAGCAAGTAGACTACTACTCTCGGATCATATCTCTCAGGCATTTCACTAACTACTAGAGCAGTAGGCCCTTGACTGCATTACTTCTTCTCGTGTACCCAGTTCAAAATCTCGTTTCGACGAACTTGAGATAGTACCGGATTCATCTTATGATAAGAATTGAAAAAGAAAGACCTGGCCGCCGACGGTAGACAAACACAATAGCATCCCGGGACTTTCATGCGAACCTTGCTAGGGAACGAAGAGTGTAATCTGCTTTATATAGAAATCTGTGTAAAGTGGGCCAACACGCATTACTATGTAATATGGAAAAGTCTGCCTTTTATGAGTACCTTTACCAAGTGTGCAGCATGCGTGTGCGCCTTCAGCTTTCACTTAAGCAACACACTTGACTAGAGTTCCTCTCTGAATCTTGACTTTACTAATTCCGTTACGGGTCAGTCTAGCGAGAACTCGATTTTCCCTACTTAAGTAGATAACTCAACTAGAAGCTTTGTTGCACCAACACTGTCAAAGTGAGTAGCCATTCCTAGCGCTAACGAAGAGCGGTACACTCGCTTGTTGATTGTTAGGCGAAATTCTTTAGACTAAGGTAAGATAGGAAAATCGATTTACCTCCAATCTGCTTGACGTAAACCTCTTTGATTTGAAAGAGAAAGAGTCAAACTTGTGAATTAGAAGTCGCCCAGTAAGACTTCCAAAGCAGCAAACAGCAGGAAGCGTAGAAGAAGGAAACTTTTCTTGAAGCCCAAAGGAAGCGAGTGCACTGCACTACTAGGTTATAATCATTTCGAATAAAGATGGAGCAGCCCGTTCCGGAAAGCTAGCTTCATCACGAGTAGCTTCACCACTGCAAATAGAATAAACCGCGGGCTTTGGCTTCTGCCAATGCTGCTATAGGGTGTCTTTGTTTATGTAACTTCCATCTTATACCGAAGTACTGATACAAGCTCAGTCCCAAAACGGATTTGGCCTTTGTCGTGCCCCGAGCCCCAAGGGGAAAAGGCATAAACGGGAATCAGTGGAAAGAAAGAATTCCGTCCTATAAACAGCCGATCTTTCTGCCTTCTTGTTAACAGGGCATTCTCAAACAGCGCAGCCTAAAGGAAAGCAATTACATCTGAGACAGTTAGGAGTTCTTGAGTTATGAGTTCGAGAATCGGATGTGAGCGCTCCAATACAATACCACACAGGGTAGAAGTGAAGTTTCTATTGAATTGAGTCAGATCCTTGTTTGGTTTAAAAATGAATATCAGATTTCCATTAAAAAAAAGAAAAAATAGGCTTCTTATTCGTCTGAGGGTGGATTTCATAAAGTTCTAATCGGGTTGTGTAAATTGAAAAGTAGTATAAACTACTAAGGCAAATATACACGTAACGTACTAGTTGCTATCTTACCGCAAAGTCAGTTGAAAGACCTTTCCCTGGGGCGGACTACTTCACGTTAGGTATTCCGATAAAAACCGAGTAGTGTGTAAGCAAGAGTCAGCTAGCTCTTAGCTCCTTACGTGAAAGCGACTATCCTACTTGCTATCCGCTACTGGAAAACTGCTAGCTGCTACCGAACTGAGCTTACCGGCCTACCGCTGGCATACACACTTTACGTTCCGTGTCATGGTCTTCCCTTCCGGTCGATAAGTTTCACTTACTCCCCCTCTTATCATCAATGCCAATTCGACTCCATTTAGATTGGGTTCCGTGTAGTCAGGTGCATGGCTTTAGGTCTAATTCCGTTGCGTCAGGGCCTACTTCTATCAAGTGTGTAGTTCCGTCACCCTTGCTTCTTTTCATGTAGTACCGTGACCAGCAAACGGAGGCTTGAAAGCAAGAAAGGGGATGCGCAAACTAGGGATGCTGACGGCGAGAATAAGCATACTGAAAAGGCAAGCGTCAGGTTCTTTGTTCTTGCCGAAGACTTCAATAGGCTATTCACTCTCCAAGACAAGGCAATTGAGTGTGTCTAATGTATTATGCCCTGCCTTTCTATCTATCACTATCAGAAGTTTTAGTCTTCGAAGAGAGGACTTATTGCCATGGAGATGGAGTAGCGATCGAAAGACTAAATCCACTTCCCTCAAGTGCTTTCTTTCGGGGATGGATGAAAGGCTCTACCTATATAAATTTTTCCAATTGGGGATTTTCCTATAATGATCTCCATGAATAGATGTTTGGTCTCGAGCAGTAGAGAAGAACGGCACTACCTAGTGGTAGAAACAAAGAGCAAATCAAAGTCATCTTGTTCACAGCGGATATGCTTCTTTACCACTGCGTTTCCCCTTTCACGAAAGATAGATCAAAATAGACTATCACTAATACACAGAATCGAATCCATATGGTTTCTATTCTGCAGACTAGAAAAGAAGGGTACTTGCTCGAGCCAAGCCATAAGTAAGAGATTAGATTCATTTATGTAAGTGATTTCGGGTCTAGGTTCGGTGAACCCTGCTTCCATACAATAGAGTCGAAGGATAGCTGTATAGCTAAGGTGTAAGGGTCAATTTGTGCTGCTCTTGCGGGTCCAACTCCTGTGTCCTGTCTGTCCTTCGTAGGCGGGCTGGCTGTTCCCGAGAAAAAGTTTCAGAGGTTTGGCATCTACACAAGAAAAGGCTATCACCCGTAGCACGTAAGGTGCTTCAAATAAGACCCGTTAATGCCTCCTAAGCAAGTACCCCTTATTCCGAGAAGTTATCGTGCAGATGCGAAGACAAGCCGTATGCCCCAAGAGGTCGAGGACTGGGGTCTCTAATCCCAAACGCATTCAAGAGAAGATCCAATCTATTTCATATGGAATCCTCATTTTCATTAGTATGCACTTTTGGTCTGTTTTAGGCTTGATTCTTTTCTGGCCCTATCAGAAAGCATGCCTTTCCTCTTCTTTCTGCTCGGCTTTTTTCCGGAGCAGGCTTGGATGAAAAAGTGGATTGAAGGCATAGATCTTATTCTTTGCGTCTTTTCTCTTCTTGAAGAAGAAAGTGACTATCAAAAGAAGAGAGGGGTAAAGGAAGTTTTCTATATTGTGTTCACATGAAAGGCGAGTAGGACTTCTATCATTTTCTAAGCTATTAGCGAGAACTACATCTGGTTTGATGTCGAGTCCTTTCCTTTTGAAGGGTGTAGGCAATGGGTTTTACGAAGGCCCACTCAACCATAAGATATGGGGAAATCGGAGTCAGTAATCCGGAGATAGATGGAGCTATGCAGCAAAGAAGGAAAGCAGCAATTCGTTCGATAGAGTAAGCAATTTGAAGGTAGCGGCGATCCTTATGTGCCCATGCCGGAAATGAAATACAGTCTTCTGTTCGGGGCAAACTACCCATTTATGGTGCTCACCCAATCTTGATGAATCATTAAGATTCGCTTTGAAAGGGCCTATGAAAGAATTATCTTCGTACAGCATCGCATACGTACTGGCTCTCTTTCCGATTCAGTGCTTGGATTAGGTCCGGGCAGAGAATAGGTAAGGGTGAGAGGGGTGTGATTTCGGTTAGCGAGGATAGTGACTTAGACGAGAGGGCAGTTTCCCTCATAAAGAAATGCACCAAGACTGGACTAACAGATGTAATATCATAGCATAGGATATTTTTTTACCTTATCTGACACAGACCATTTCGAATGATAGCAGAATGACTCAAGGCTAAGGTTTCGGTATGGTATGAAATAGGTTATGAAGCGCGGGATCACTCGACGAAGAATCCGAGTCTCCATACTTAGTTGAGTGTTTACAAAGGTACTCCTACCTAAACCTCCTTCCGTCACATCCGAAGAAGGAACCAGAACTTGGAGGGAAGCTAGAAATAGACAGCCGCTGTGGGACTTTTTAGATCAATTGCTATTGAATAGGCAGCTAGAGTGAATCCAATAGTCTAAGGAATAAGACAAGCCACTGGCATAGTGACTGGACGAGGATAATTGATAGACAGAATAAATTGTTAAAGAATCGCTTGTTCGACGAAGGGATTAAGTCATTGATAGGCCTTTCCTACTATACAGAAAAAGAATCCTTCCTCCTTACCTTTAAGTAAGCACAATGGTGCAAGGATGCTAAAGGTGCCGGGGTTAGCCCAACATGAATAAGGGCTCTACTTAGTGGAAAAGCTACTCTCATAGAGAAAGCTCTGACTTCTGTCTCCTAAGTCAGTTAGTTGATCCAGACTTCCTCATAGTGCTGCATTCTGAGGTAGTATGATAGTTTTAGCTGCTTCCTTGACTCCCTATAATTCAAATTCTATCTCAACATGAAAGATTATAAAATCCATGGAGGGACTTGAAAGTGCAGTGCGTTAAGTATGCCACTTCATTTAGACTTTTATACTGCAAGCAAGAGTTGTCGAGTATTATGGTACCAACGTACGGTATGATGTATCGTTCTCATAAGATTCAATCTAGATCAAAAAAGGAATTGCCTTACCTAGCTACCGACTCCGCCTTTGCTATTGGTATCTCAGCTGGTGCTGCTGCTAATGCTGGATCTACTACAGGCTCTTCCATTTGTGGTGCTGGTGCATAGGTAGGTTGTGCCGGTGAAATGGTGGCCCACTTCTGCTTTATTAGTGGAATCTATTTTGAGAGTCCTCATCAACCGAATCTACTTCTACTGAATCCACTGCTGAGAACCGAATTGCCTTCTCCGTTCCGATCAAATCTGAACAGAATTCGGCTCTGCAGATCGCAACATGGTCAGCATATCTCTAGCACGAGCAGCTCCAGGTCCGGAACTAGTAGACCCAGAAGATGTTGAGTCAGTTGGGTTCAATCGATTCTGTTGATTCTGCAGACGGTGACCCCTGCTGCGGTAGGACATACCGAAGTAATAGGAACAACCTAAACAAGAGGGGCTTATCGACCCGGGAGGAACCACCTGGCCTTATATTATAAATATTCTAAAAGTTTAGGGGCATATGTGCTCAATTTGGTCCAACAACTACCGTTGCCATGTTCCATAGGACTGGATTTCCCCCATAGCAGGGAGTTAGAATACCACTATTCTAGTGGGAGGGGGTTCAACAACTATAGGTAGGGGTTCGCTTCAATCAATAGGTCCGCTCTTCTATACGATAAATCGCCATCTCGTAGCACCCGTAGGGAAACAAAATTCTCTAGCATATGGGCGACGGCTAAGCTTCGTTCTATGGAACTAGCACCCCTTTCAGCATATCATATCTCGCTCGATTCCTTCATTTAGAACGGAAACTGGCTCTTACCCTCAATGGAACAAAGGAACTTGGTCACTCGCTCTAACCCAAGAGGACTTCACTTCAATTAGACAATATAAGAAAGCAAGGGACATAGCTTTGATCTCAGCTATCCTGTATGATAACACGACCGTTGGTGCCCTTCCGAGCCGAGAGATAAGGGATTTCAATTCATTGGACTGGACATGTCTTCTCCAAAATGAAAATAAATTCTCAAAGACATTTAGCAATCTGGAAGAAGAGCCGACCTCGGATACTCAAGAAAGGAGTGGCTAGACCACTCGCTTCCTTTGGAAAAAGAGTCAGAACTGATAGTCATCGCCTTTCCCTTACTTGCATCATGATGTTGACGAATTAAGACGAATAAATCAGTTATCTATAGCATTCATTCATACATCCGCTGTGGATGAACTATCATGTCATGCTCCGTACCATATTATTTTGATCTTCGATCCGGAATTCCCAGCATGTCCCTGGCGCGTGGAATACAATGGGATTTCACCCCTTACTAAGACCTATGAATGTTCCTGTGAAGCGCACTTTGGCTATCTTCCGTAGTGCGGAATTAGGTTGATCTTTCTTCGTCCGAGTTCCCTCTCGTTTAGTCGGAACGAAGCCATTGATAGAGGTTGTAGAGGAACGGAGGCCGACTAGCTAGCCTCCCTTCTCAATACCGGGGCAAGGGCTCCTTCTTTAGCTATTAGCGCCCGTGGAGATTGTTTGGTTTGGCCTTTACCGGGGCCTCCACTACACTATACTATATAGATAGGCTAAAGCCCCTCTTTCACAGTCGTTTCACCCGAAACATAGCCCTTCTCATTTACATGAAAAGCTGTTTCACCCAATTCGCACACGGCAACTATCGCTTTCCTCGAAGTCAATTCACCGACGCAAGCAACCTCATCAACGGGATCGCCCGACAACGAACTCTTTGTTCGGTCAGCGAGTGAGAGGAGGAGGGGGCCCCTTACGAGGGGAAGAAGGGACATGGTTATTACCGCACCGATAATACGGGAGAAGGGAAATCAAGCAAGACCAGTGAATCCTAAGAAAAGAGTTCTGAGGAATGTTAGATACCTTTATAACGTAGGGATGAGATAAGCGTTGGCTAAGAATGTATAAGGGAAGCAGAAACTGCCCACGGAACCCTGGAAAATGGGCTTTTGACCTGGCGCTTTGCAAGGTAAGGAAATGTGAAACTCGTCTGCTTGAAATCGATAGAGTTTAGAAGCGTCTGCTAATCATGGTACGAATTCTCTGTTTAGGTAAGTCTGATGTGAAAGTAGAAATGACAGCTATTTAGGTAACAGAAGACAATGCCTGCTGGAGGTAGGATTCCGATCTTTGCGCAAGAAAGAATATCTGCGCACAGCTCCTCTTCAACGCCAGTGGTGTGAGGAGTCTTATTTCAGCGAATGAAGTAAGGCTAACAGCTGGCTCTGGCTGATTCGATGCCATCTATGACCCTCCATCTGCAGCCTTTATTGCCTTTATTCTGTGTCCCAAAAAGGCCTATCTTTGTATCTTTGCCAAGGAAAGCTGTCCAATACCAGCAGATTCAAGAGACCGTCTTCATCTGCACCGACGGAGTGATTAGCTTCTTTTTTTCCTAAAGGAACACAACCAGAGCTTGAAACTTTCTCTATGGGTTCTACCCCCTTTTTCTGCCCACAGAATGACTTCATCAACCTTGTCTAAGAAAGCTAACCTTACTGAGGAGCTAAAAACCATTCTAATGGGGCAGCTTTCCGAAAAAGAAAGAGTGGATGGATTATTGAACCAAATGGCTGTAAACAATTGCTTCGGTCTTTTCCTTACCTGAACATTGCATTGATGAGTAGTACCATCTATTCTCAATCGTTCTCCTACGCCTGGATGCGCTTCAAAGTTGGCCTGAAAAGAGATCCTTCGTCGGTAGGACTTTATTTTGGTAGTCAACTAACTGATAGTGCTTTCACGCCCCATATAGGGAAATTTCTCTGAATGATACAACGTTACGGTAAACTGTGAAAGAGGATAGAACAGGCCTTGGGCAGTGGAGACAGAGACCGGAGAACCTACGTTCGAGAATGAGACTTTGATCCGTTTAGTCTTCTTTTTTGAATTTGATCGACCTGGAAGAATGCATTCCCTTATTGCTTGCGCCTAAACGACTTTCACAGTCTGAATTGAATTGAAACCGTAGCTTTTTTCTTCGTTCCATAATTGGAACTCATCGGAGAAAAAGAAAGAACTATCTTGGGTCTCTCATGCCTATCCATGTTTTATCCAGCTAAACTAACCTGCTGATTCAATGAGTCCTATTACGGAACCTGCCTTTCCTGGCCCAATCACTACTGAACAACCTTAGCAGCTCCCTGGAATGGAAGAAAGCCGACGGATATCAAGACGTAAACTTATTAGAGCTACTTGAAGCTATACTCAAAGAAGGCCTACGCTTGACTTGTTCCTCCATTTGAGAGTTCCGTTCCAGCTAGCGCTTTACATGATAAGCGGCGAGTTTTTAGGTTCAGTAACGAACGATTGGGGATTTCGAAGATCCGATCTTTTCACATGCAATCCTCGATGAGATGATTCAATTAGGCCCGTTTTTGATCCTGAATGAATGGACGAAGGGTATCACATTAGGGACCCCTCTCAACTAGGTATTCGGCCTAAGGATAAATTGCATTGAAGCGAGCTTAAGCCTATAGTTCCCCCTACTCCTATAAGGGCCGGTATAAATTACTTACTTAAGATAGAAAGAGATCACCCACTTATTCCTGATTCAACCTGAACTACGTGAGAGCTCAAAGCTAGTCGAATCCTTACTTTTTGTTATCCACTAGGATCATAAGTCATTTCATTTTTCTCTACTCCATTACCGATAAAATATAGCATTTGTGTATGGCACTGCCCCTGTCTTACCTCCTCCTCCGGTCTAAGAACAAGAGAGCTAACACGTACTACCAATAAGAGAATTCGACTTTCGCTAGGGGCAACGCAGCAGACAGTTCCTTTAGTGCATTAGACCTGGAAAACTCGACCGGAGGTGCTTTCAGGAGTCTGAGTTCCAGGAAGAATGAATAAAAGACAAGACTGCCGATTCCCCTTTAAGTAAGCCACTCTAGTTTCAGTTTTCACTTGAACAGTTTGTAGTTAAAATTTGATAGGAAAGAAAAAGACCACCCATGCGAGCATAATAAGACGCCTTGGAAGGGCCTAACCTTCTGGGTAAAGTTAGCCACTAGAAAGAGATTCCTTGGCTCCGGGAATAGGAATACTTCAATTTGACTGGTATAAAGATTGAGTCTAAGACTAAGGCGTACGTACCACTTACAGCACTAAGAACACCGACTACGGATCCGGATCACTTCCTGGGACTGAGGGAGGATTGCTATTGTTACTGACACCTCCGGTAAAGGAATAAGAGCGATTTACTCTACTGACAAGATGGGTGGATTCCCAACATTAGCCAGCCGCTTAGATACTAAACCCTACTAGCCAATTGCAACCGACTTGCGAATACTCATGTTCAATCCTACTAAGAACCATGCTAAGGCTTCGGGCGAGCAAATGAACTAATGGGTGAATTCCATAAAACTAGATAAAGAAAGATAGAACACTAGCAATACTGGCCTGATAGACAGGTAACTCAAAATCTGAGTCGGGAGGGAAAGCTAGTAAGACCTCCAGCAAAGGAAAAAGATACAAGTAAACCCCTGGTAGTTACAGGACGATCCTTCGCCGATATCGGGGGAGCTACCAATATGGAAAAGAGATAATGGAAAGACTCAAAATGAAAGCAAGCAACTAATAGACTTCGCGAACCCCTGACAGTACTCTATCTCGCACGCAGACTACTGACGGAAACAATACATACTAGCCATACGAGTTCGGTTCACCTGCACTGACAGCCGAAGCCAAAAAGAAACCAAAATAAATAGTCTAGAACAGAGGCATTCTGGGCCGACTACTACGACTACATGCCCATCTAGTGCAGTGGCTTGGAAGCAAGCTACCTTGACCATCTTCCGAAGTTCTAAATAATCTACTGATCAAAGGCTGTAAGGGCGGACTGCTCTACATTCAGCCACACCCCCGAAGCGATCTTCTTCTAGTTGCGGGAAACAGCCAATTGCTGGCTCTCCCAGCAAGAAGCTCAATTCTTCCATAACATAAGGGGGCGGGCTTGCGCGTGAGCCGAATGGAAACAAGAGTACTTCGCGCCACAACCATCTCCTTTTTATAGGTTATACGGACCGATGCCTGCTGCTTCATCTGGGAGAAAAGAATCATAGATATGCCGGTCATTAGAAGGAAGAACCGCCATAAAAAGATTCCTCGTGTATCATCTGTAGCAAAACTATGAACGGGAGCTAGCAATCCGGACCGTATTGAAAAGGTTCCTGAGACACAGCATGGAAAAGTAACAATATTAAGAAACGAGGTCCAAGAATGAAGAAGGGGTAGAATTACTGAATGAATACGAGCTGTGGCTAATACCCGAGGCATAAAAGAAGCATTTTCTACGGGATCCCGAAACCACCAGCCACCCCGACCTAATTCATGATAAGCCCACCAACTTCCTGGCAAAATGCCTACGGTTAAAAACCACCGACATGTCAAGATCCAAATTAGAATTGGTTCCTGGTCCTGGTCAGAGACCACTGTGTTCGCGCCGGCGGTCCAACAAAGAGGCGAAGTAGTGGTATCTTTCTTTCCATTACGAACGACACGCTTCGTCGCCTGCTCCCTCCCCGTGTCCACTAGCGCTCCTGTCCAGAGCGAAGAGAAGGCGAAAAAGCGCCGCCGAAGCAGCATAAGCAGGCTTCTATTGCTACGTAACAATAAAGCAGGATAGCATTTTGCGCCCAATTTGAGGGAACGGGATCCGACGCATCCAACAGAGCGAAACAGTGTTACATTCTTTTCGGCGGCATCCTTTCGCATTGGCGGCGAGTGGAGTGCCACAACCCCATTCATCATTTTTGATCTACATAAGGCAAAGCCCATAGCACTGGCGACGTCTCCGGCATAAATGCAAGGAGGATGTATAGCTGATATAGGATCTTGTGGAACAGGATTTGATTCTGCAAGCGGTTCAGTACAAACGAAGAAATTTCGAACAAAAGGGTCGGAACTCGCTGATAGGAAAGAAGAGAAAAACAAAGCAATGCCAAGAGCTCCGTCAATCCGCTGTTCATCGATAGACGAAGCTCTCTCTTTATCATCTCGTGCCAGATGCAACAAAGGATGAGTTCTTTTTCCTTCTCGCGAATCACGGGAGCGCCTAGCGCCCAGAGGAGCAAAGCTCATTTTCCTTTCAGGGTAAAGCGGCGCATAAAAAAGGGCTGGCCCGTCAAAAGTCCGGTTCCTTCGCGAACGAAGTTCAGAATCAACAAGGGTTCGTAGAACGAAGGGAGTGTATAAAGCCCCACTTTTTTGTTCGTAACGAGGGAGAGATAGAATAGAGTTCTTCACGAAGTTCGAAACAAAGGAATAAAAAAAAGTTTCTCTATGGCCTCCTCGTTTTGAGACATTGGGTCGACCCAGAAGGAATCCATAAAAACTTAGGATCCGACACCATGATAAAATACTACCCTCATGATTAGACCATGTCCCTGAGATTTGATAAAAGAAAGGTGAATTAGCGGTTAATACGTTGTAATTGGATAAGTTATTAGGAATATGACGGAACGAAAGACCAAGGAAAGAAATAAGAATACAAAAAAATGCAGGTGCTGCACCAAACACTGGTGGTTGTTTCTTGTTGTAAGTGAATGCAACGAAAAGACCCGGAAAAAACGAATAATGAAACAATTCATATATTGACATTTCGTGCTCATTTCCAAATTGATGCTTTTTTATTCCCATCATCCGGTAACCACAGGATGATCCACAAGAAAGGTGGCAGGATTCGAACCTATGGCCGGCCTGCCCCTGACCTGCTGGGTTGGGTGGCCGGGTTAGCACCCCTCGTCGCCTCTGTACCCGAAACAGATGCGCTGCGCTACCCAGCGCGTAACCTTGTCTCCCCTACTCCTCTTCCATTACCAATCGATCCAAGCTCTTGGAATAAATTCGGCAGCGGGTCGCGAAATCTTAGTGATCTCCTCTATCTAATGAATGGGGAGTCTGCTTTTCAATTTGAAATCGTCCGCCCTCACCCCCCGCTTCAACAGGAATCACCCAAGGGTAGATTAGAAACCTCTGGTAAAATGCCCGAGCAGATAAAGTACATTAAATAGTCCAGTCAGTGACTTTGGCACTGGACGTTCCCAAACTGGATTGGGTCGGGTGAATGAAATAATAGACGCCTTTGGCATTCCAGCCTTCCTTCTCCTTTCAGGGCCTATCCGAAAGAGAATCCAGTACTTCTTGGTCGTGAATATCTGATTCTGTTCAAGAATTCTTGTTTAGGCAGTTCATACCATCCATACATAGTGTTTTGATCCAAGATTTAAATTATTCTGTGTTTCAGCAGTAACATATAGTTCCACGGAGCTAAGGTCCAAAATATGGAAGAAACAAGCGTTTCCACGACTCTACCCCCCAGTCAATTCTGTTCCACTGAATCCCCTCTTTCATGGCCACATATCTTTGCGGAGGAATGGGAAATCTTTCTCCTGTTACATGAATCCAATTTTCATTTCATCCGGGAAAAGCCATCTTTTTCTCAACAAAGTCTTTGTCATTTGATCCAATAGTGTTCCGTTAGATAGGAACATATTTTATAAATACTGATAACTCTCGGATAGAGTATTAGAACGGAAAGATCTATTAGATAATGAACTATTGGTTCTAAGCCATCTCTGACGATGAATCAAAAATTCGAAGTGCTTTTCTTGCGTCTTGTTGATAAACCAGCGTGTATATTTCTATCTAAATAGATGCTCAATTGAAGTAAGAAGCCCCTTTGACATCTCTTCATCTGCAAATAATTATAGACGTGAAAAGCTTTGAATAGAAAAAAGAAAGATCTGCTAGATATACAATTGAGTTGGCATAAAGCCAGAGATTTAGGAGCTGGGCCTGGCGAAGTCGAGACATATGTGAAGCATTCCTTCGTCAATCTGGTTCTTATCCACAGTGAGATTGGTGGGTTGCCAGACTTCTTTTGTCCAAGGAACCGACCCGGGATGTCTACCAAAAAATGGGCTAGCTAAGGACCCAAATCTAACTTACGAGCCTTACTAGTAAAAGGGCTCTACCATCAGCATCAACATCTTTCAAACAAAAACTGACTCTTAATTGAAATGCCAGATATCCGGTTCAAAGAATAGGCTCCTAGTGCTTTTCTTTTTCATATAAGAAATGCAAAGGGGAAGATTCCTGATTCCTACTTCTTTGACCGAATCTCAACAAAAAGAGGTGATAGTCTGATCTATCAATGGCCAATCAGGAATAAATATAGGTCCTCTAATGAATCCCCTAGAGAAGGATAGGGGAAGACCTTGACTCTCTTCGCACTAACGTGAAGAGCAAATTCAAGCTTCTTAAATACTCCTTCGGTCAAGGAGATGCCCGAAGGATATAGATAGAGTGGAAGCCTTTCCTTATTGCTAAGAGCTTCTTTGCCTACTTCTATTCCTTTTTCCCTAGTGATTCTCTGGGATTTCTGCTCTATCTCTCGGCTCTCTCTTACTTCCAGAGCCTTCCAACTCATGTTATGATATAGATCCCCTCGACCATTCATTATCGCCTCTCCGGTTTTTTAGTTTCCCTATATAGAGTTCCTTTGGGATATATACACTTTTCATCAAAGCGCTACGCCCCTTTCCTTTCCCGATCGGCGCCTCGGGTCGGTAGCCGGGCTCCGGGACATTACTACCAACGAGCCCAAAGAAGGAAAAGAACGGACTCAAGCGAGTTCCATACGAAGGGGGACGGGGCCTACGAACTAGCCAATGAAACTGACGTAGAAAGCAAAAAGCATTGAAACTAACACGAGTGGGAGCAAGACTTGGAATCATAACAGAAAGCGCTACGGCTAGAGCTAATACAATTAGGCCAGAACGGAGTGACTTAGGTCCCATGCCTTTGATACCGTACTTGTAGAAGTAGGCATAAGAGCTCTATCAGCTAGCTCGTTCTGTTCCATAAGAGAAGGGACGAAGCGGGGGAGCCACTCCTAGACCAGCAGAATGACATGAACGAGCGACAAGACCGATTGCAAGCCCTACACAAAGAGGGAGGTCTGCTCCAGGCCTCTTCCTTCATTCTGAACTCAAAAGTGTAAGGCTGATTAGTGAGGTCTTCATATAATTCCATTCCTTTCAGCAAGTAGGCGACGCGAATCTATGCTTTCTATGTTGAAATCGGATACCGGATGCGTTTGAAAGCCTCGAGATGACTTGCAGAAAGAATTCATTCTAGGTTTGTCTTGTGTCTCCGAAACAAATGGTCCATTTATTGATGGGCGAACGACGGGGATTGAACCCGCGCGTGGTGGATTCACAATCCACTGCCTTGATCCACTTGGCTACATCCGCCCCTACCCCCGCACAGGTTTCAGTCTCTATCTACGATCAGATCCTTTCTGAACTCCCCTATGACCGTTTTCCTATACAAGGCAAGTCTATTGTTGTGTTGGGAAACAAAGCTTCAACAAGTAGAAGCTTCCTGGAATCAAACAAAGAGGTTGGGCTGTTCACTTCATTGATTTTACTTCACTTTACTTAAGATTCAAGATAGGGGCAGTGAAGGCTCATTTAGTAGACAGCGAACGAGCAGCAAGCACCTACTCCTATCAAAATGAAAATAAGCAAGCGGAACTTGAAGAAGCGAGCCTCTATCAGAGAAAGAGCCATTGCGCGCTAGCCGGGTTCCAAACCTCCCTAAACTACAAGCTTTCTTTGAAAGCTTTCAAGCCCCCTACCCTGGTCAAAGTATTACCTAGTCTTTTTTCTGGACTCAGAATTTCTCCTTGGATGAACTGCATTGCTCATATTGACCCCAAGAAAGGGTGTAGGTACAGCTAGTCTCTCCACCGAAAGAGTCGCCACTAATCTATTACCTTAGCAAGAAAGAACAAAGAAAGGAATGGAAACACATGCACTTTGACTTTCAAGAAGAAAGACAGAACCAATCTTTCTTGTAGTGCTGAGACTCTTGAGTAGATAGGTGCTCTACTCTATGCCAGCCCCAGTCAAATGAACCCAGTAAGTAATAGAAGTCAGTCATCAATAAGAGTCTTGTATTGAGGTATAAATTGTAAGAGAAAAGATGAAGGAATGAACCTGGGTGAGACAAGGCCAAGATGTGAATAAGAGATGAGCCAATTAAGCAAGCTCATTATGAAGAAAGCTCTACATCGGAAATGATAATAATGTTAAGATGGATGAGTGGAGTGACTAGGAGAGAGAAGGGCTCTCATTAGTGCCCTTACTTTAGATAAATGGAATTAAACATATAAAGTAGTATATCCAGAGCCATACAGAATAGTCAAAAGGAAAGGGTCTACCCTTTTTTAGAACTTTCATACTATGCAATTAGCTACTTTTGCTATTGTGGAGGATAGAAACTGACTGACAATGTGATCATGATACGCTGTAGGTGGAAGTCAGAGCAAATTCCGCCCCTAAGCCATTGATCGCATAATACATCAAGAGCTAAACTTGATGCAAGACTGAAGGAGGTACTCAACTTAATTAACATGCCTAAATGGGAGGGCTAGCCTTATGAAATTCCTTGATCAAGAAGAAGGGGAAGGAACACGGGCATATTCACGTCTGGAGATGCGAATCCAGCAAGAAAACTACTGCTGCAATCAAAGGGCTGCCATTAATTAGTCTAACGCACAACGGCTTTACTCAATCCATTGCTTGTTCGTTAGTCCTTATGCACAAATGCGCACAGGAAGGAAATGAAGCTACATCCTAATAGCAGGAAAGAGATTCTATTACCAGTAATTGTCTAGCTACACGTACACGGTCTTCCATCTGCGCCTTCGCTTCGCTTGATGGATTTATGAGTCTTTACGAACTAACTCACCGAGGGATTGAACTTCCATCGTAGTAACCGTAGTTGGGCTCCGAAAGAAGGTTCTGAAAGAATTGTAGGTGAACATCAATAGGGAAAGCAAGAAGCCTGAGAGAGCTTCCAGGCGGAAGTACCTAAGGGCAATCACTCAGAGAACAAATCACACTATTAAAAGCACTAACAGCAGCAGCGGAAAGTTGCCTTGGTTGAGGCACTCTCAGATGGGCTTCTCCCCTAGCTTGAGGAAGAAAGAAGGGGGTGAGGAAAACAATAGCCTCAAAGAAGGGCATCCCATTGACTCCTTTAGGATAATTGGTTGCAGATGTTGAGACACCAGGTTCAAAGATGGAGGCTAAGACTTCTCACTCTTTATCCTCATTGGACTGAAGGAATACGCTGCTAAGGATGTCTGTCAAAAGAGTCCTCGCTACTCTTTGATCTATCTCCTCAGCTCTTCGATAGAAGCAATATTGGATTACAGGAACTACAGCCAACTAGTAGACGTTACGCTCCTCCCTCTATTCAATACACATTCATGATTCGGACTTCTATCAAATATATATTGTTAAGTGCCTTATCGTGTTAAGCAACAATAAAATTCTGGAAATCAAGCTCATCAAGGATCTTCATCACACGGGGACCGGCTTCGCGAGACCATTTCGGTCTACTCTGTGGCTCAGCTCTACTGGGCGCAGATTCCTCGATCGACTATCAGAGCTTGAATTCCAGATCCTATTATCTAAGATAACACAAGTGCAACGATCAGACGCTACTTGATTCTCTTATGAAATTGAAGAAAAGAGAATTCATCGATGGTGAACCACTTAGCAATGATTGCTTTAGAATCACTTACCATAGCAATACAGCTGATGTATCTGACTCTGACTGGAACCCGTCCTAAATCGTATTTGCTTTCCTATTCATTCCCCAAGATAGTATATTGGATCAAAGTGACTTTCCAGAAGAGGCAAGGAGTAGTAAGAGGAAGAAAGAAGAGACCAAGTAGTTTACTTCATATTTGTGACTCTTGCCAACAATTGGTTCTTTCACGGGCACTTGACTCGTTCCATATCATATCTAAACTAGCTACTGGAAAAGAGGGAATTTATTTCCCTATCCGACTACAAGAACAATCACCGCTCCCAGCTAAGACATTCTCTTCTGGCCTGGCCTTCTCTTCTATAGCTCTCACTCAATAGATCTTATTTGTTTAATTCATTCCTATCGAACAAGAGCTGGCTAGATCGAATTCGTTCTAATGCATTCTTTATTGACAGGCAAGACCCTTAAGCTCGTATATATATATAGATAACCTCGTAAAGTGATTGATGACTCAACCTTGAGTGATCCAGCAGCAGTAGCTAACTGACAACACGAAGTGCCATATCCAAATTTAGGAAGAGGAAACCCTCCTAGCTATTCCCTCTTTACCAGCCAGACGAGCTAATTGGTTATTAGCCTAGCTTCCTCTAAATGAAAGTGAACAACAGGACGATAGGAAGACATAAGAGTCCGATAGAGGATGAGGATATAGTAACACAAGAAAGACGATCGAATGATATTCACATCACTAGGAGAATCATTTCAGAGGCACTTGAAGATGCGTTTCTTGATTCAAAGATGAGCTAACGAGAACAAGTAAGAAAAACCTGACCGAGGAAGAAAGAAAGTAAGGACTTGACTTATTTATATATAAGTATATATAAAAGGACAGAGGCAATGAGAATGCTTCAATCTAAGACTAGCAAGGGAAAAGCAAGAAGGATAACTACTATGCTACTCTTTTCTCTCTATCCTCAGCTCTTCGCCTAGAAGCACTATTGGATTACAGGAACAACCAGCTTTATCGATATAATTTTCCTTATACATTAGAATAGAACCTTCAAAAGAAAAAAGCCGTTACGCGAGTCCCTCTTGCTAGGAGGTACTTCGCTGCACTAGCCTCCCAACACAGTAAGGAAATAAAGCCAAAAGCGACCTAAATTCCAATCAAATAGGAAGTAGTGCATATAAGAAGGGAGACTACCTAAGAGTTCATTCAGGAGTTACCACTCGTTCTCCCCTTTTATTGCAATATGCACCTCTTTTTATGTATGTACATTTGCGATACGTGCCCGTACGTCTGTCCTTCTTCACCCTCCATACCGAAATAAGGATCTCTCGCTATGAGCTATGGATAAGGATCAATAAGTTCACTGGCTTCATTCACTGCTTCTTTTCGAATGCTGACTGCTTATCTTATATAAGATAAGCATCAGTTGAGTTATAGCACCCTTTAGTGTTCTATCGCGTTCCCGTATCGGTCGCCTCTTACTCGTCTTTTGAAAGCCAGAACATTCGCATAGAGGAGTATCCGTATCACTAAGAGAGGAACTACAGCTTATGCTGGTAAATGGTTGGCAATCTATCATTCAAGCTTTCTCTCTGAAGCTGTATGAAACCTTTCACCTCTACTAGCCCTATTTCAACATTCAACAAGGCTTGCTTCTCTTATCAGCAGAGAATCTATTCCTTAGACACTCCTCAATCCCAAAAAGGGAGACTCTACCACTAAAAGAAGTCTTTTATACTCCCCTGAATTCCATCCAGCCTCTCCTCAGTCTAGCCGGTAAAGGCTGATTGCGGTAAGGGCTGGTTACGAACACACTATTTTAGCTTAAGCTTACCATTCTGATTGCAGAATAGGAAGTACGACGAGTCCGGTATGAAATAGGTTGGCAAAGAACAGATTAGTTAAAAAAGGTATCAAACCCCGACAGAACTCTTTCTTTCCCGGAAGCCTATCCCTCTTTTGATGTATGATACCAGTCGAGTACAAAAACGTAGCAACAATCGCTTGTACTTGTGGCCTTCATCGAAAAAATATGTTTCCAGCGAGAGAACAGGCTCAGACGGGGGCAGAGCCGAAAGCAGATCCATACGTTGATCCAGTCAAAGAACTAGTAGATCCCAAACTAAGAGCTACTGTCGAAGAGGAAGAGAAAGGCCTATACTATTGAACTATAGCCCCCCTCTACGAGATGAACTCAACAGAGAAGGCCAGACGGGCGCATATTTCTTGTTTACAAAAATAGAGAAAGCTATTCATTCACCTATGGATTTCCACAAAAGAAGAAGAAAAGAAAGCGCAGCTATACTAGGCGAAGGAGGCTCCACCCGTAGGAGCCGCCCGATTGTCGCTATAGTAGGTTTGCTATCTTCAGTGAGTCAAGTTGCTAGTTCACCTTACCGAGGCTGGCAGCTATGATGAACTAAGTTCTGTAGTAGAACGATGTGTAGATAGATGGATCGAAGTAAGCGGGGCATGCCAGCTTCCCTCTACTTGTGGTTGTCTCGACTGCATTATCTTTGGTATTCCCAAGCGAATGTTCACTATTGAACCAATCAGTAGCAGAATCCGAGATAGGCGAAGGAAGGTCAACTCCTTACACTTCAGAAGTCGAAGTAAACTCTTTGCCTCCAGCATCAAGACGAGCGGTTACCTAAGAGCAACCCGAAGAGAAGTGACCAATTCCATAGCTTGATTCACAACATTTTAAGAAATTAGAATTGCATTGGAAGAGAAGGCTCCAGGCCAAATATGAAAGCAATCGAAGGAATGGGTAGAACATGTTCTATTTTCCGATCTTTCAAGATTCAAATAGAGGGTCGGTTGCATACTGCTTGAGTAACGAGTAGGCCATTACAGACTTCCGAGGGAGAACTTCAAAAAGGCTGGTACAACTATTGTTATCCTATTATTTATTAAGCCTTCCCTCCTCCCAAAAGGGTGCTTGTAACGAAGCTCGCCTGGCCATATCAAGTACCCAGGATTCCAATCCGAATAGAAAATAAAAAAAGGATTCTATGCGTTTGTTTACGTTAAAGTGATTTCGATAGAAGCATTCTAGCCTTTTTTTCCCATATCTTTGTTTCGAAATGAAATGATTCTTTTGAGAAGTACTTTTTCAATCTCTTCACTGTCTTCCGTCGCTTTTCGTTTCAACGAGAGGATACGAGATGGGTCTAATTTAGAGTAGGATTTTTACCTGTATTCTTGCTGGGATCAGTCGTGACTCGCATCTACTTCGATCACAAGGACATTTCACCGGCTCTCTTTATATATCCTAATTTGATTTGTCATTAGGTGCTTTCACGCACTGGTCCACATAAGATCTCACTTGCCAGAAATCCACAAGGAATGGAATTGAATTGAAAGCACGAGAATGAGGTTGGATGACTATCAGTGGAGAGTTGGTTAGAATGAAAGACAAGTTTTCTCAAAACCATTCAAGTAAAAAAAAAGATCCTATCAGCTCGCTGCTATTGGCTATGCCCGGCAGGACTGCTGCTATAACTACATGCGCATCTAGTGCAGTGGAGACAAGCTACCTTGACCATCTTCCGAAATTCTAAATAATCGTAACTCAGAAAGATAAATAGTTCAATTACGTAGAAAGGCTTTCGTCTTGGTATTGGATCCTGTATACTATGAACAAATTAGGGGCTTCCTTTCATTGCTTTCATAGTGCTCTATCATCATCTTCTAGAGACGAACTAAACCTCTCACTCTGTTGATGTACCAAAAGAATCTCTGACTCAATTTTCTAGGAATGGGGGCTCCCTGAAAAGGCAGCACCCAGAGCCCGAAATACCATTTTCGTATAAGTAAACCTACCTAAAAGAATCCCTATATTCCAGCTTAACAAGGTTAGTGTAATATGCTCGACTAAGGGGAAAGAGGAAAGGAAAGAAGGTTAGCCGAGCACGGATCTGGGCTTAAGGCAAGGAGTGCACTGATAGCACTAGTCGAAGAAAGGCAGTTAGATCATAAGAAGGCGGGTAGGTAAGAATAGGAAGTTTAGAGGAGTGAAGGGGTTTAGGAGGGACTAAAACACAGCTAGCTAAGTCTATTGTATTCCAATATAACAATCTAACTAGGGTTGTAAAATCTTTGACTTCTGGAAGAAGGTTTGGTAAAGCGAAATCTCTAACTTCATCTGTAAGAGAAGAGTACAGAGTAGCTGGAAAGTTGAACTCGACTGAAGGCATTGGCGAGACTAAAAGCACTAAAAGTAAGGTAAGGGAGGTTGCCAGCTTGACTTCGCCTCCACGGCACGGAGGTCATCCAGTTAGTTTAGGAGAGAAGCTCTTGGGGTGGGGAGGATAGGAAATGAAAACGAATCAGTCCGGTAGAAAAGTATGTAACTGGTACCAAGACTTTACTTCTAATGCAGGTAAGCAGAAGCTAACTCGAAAATCTTTGTGGAGTGAACGTTGACCCAGTGGCTAGAAGTTCCATTTCAAATGGATTGACTAAGAGGATCTTGAGCCAGATAGGAAAGATTCCTCGCCAAGGTTCGGAGATGCTGACACAACGTTTGAAGAAAGCTCGACTCATAGGGTTGGGGGCAAGACTCAGCCTCTAAACTCTAAACCAAAGATTCTCCTTCAGTAGATTCGTAGCAAGGAGATTCCTCAATAAAATCTTTATTCTGAAATAACTAAAAAGGGAGTGGGGAGTATGAGCAGGACAGCACACATAACAAGCACAAACCTAATCCGATAGACAAGAAAGATTCGAATAGACTCCTACTTTTTCTCTTATAACGCGAGGGACCCGGAGACAGAGACAACAAGGGATTGCCTCAACAAGGAAAGAACAACTATAGCTTGCTGACGAAACGAGGCCTTGAACGAAAGACTCCTCTCTTTCTCCTATCTATCAGACTATCTTCTTTTTTGTATTATTTTATTGTCTTATCTTGTCTCTAGGTGAATATAACTATGGGAATGCGTTAGGATCCCTTCTCTGTCTCCCTCTCTTTCTTTCCTTTAAGATCCCCACACCGTAAGCTCCTTGTTTTATTCCTACAGTAGAATAAAGGATATCGAAAATAAAGTGAACAGATATATCGAAATGGTCGCCTATTACACGGCTCACTAACTCTGCCTGGGGTACCTATTCTTCGTCGGCGCACCCCTACTCACTTAAAGGATGCTGCTTAATTACGATGGTAGTTTACTTGCTTACTTGTTAAAGTAAGGAAATTCTTTATGCATATAGAAAGTTGCTTTTCGTTAAGCGCATCGAGCCAGGAATGGACACAATTCTCTCGCTCTCTTTGACACCGAATCTGCTCTGGGGAACGACTCGGCTAGCTTTGAAGAGAAGAAAGAGGGGTCGGAAAGCGAAAGGGCAGAGCATATGTAGCTCCTGATATAGGAAAATTCCGGATAGTGTAGTTATGTCGAGCGACAGAAGGGAGTCTGAAGATTGAAGATAAGAATAGTCTTGCTAAGATGAATGCCGCTTGAACGAGTTGAAGAGGTGAAAGAGTGAAATCAAACTCTTCCTTTTCAGGTCAGGTTAAAGAAGGGTCTCATCGGGGTATTCACCTAGCTCCCTAGCTTCCTATATTCCCACTCGAGCGGGATCAAAGGGGATGAGTTATTCTCGTAGCTAAATGCCCAAGTCGGGCAGGTATAGAGGATCAAGAGACTGTACTCGCCCTTCATCCCTCCACCATTCAACAGAAGCAATAGCAAAGAAAGCAGCAAGAGTGGAGAGAACAAGCTCTTCAAGCTCAGCTTCGGCAACAGCAACTCGAGAAATTCAGTTTGTGAGGATATTTAGACTTTATATACGTCGCCATTTGAGGATCTGTCTTTAGTAGGTCGTCTATTCTTTCTCGGGATAGGAGTTCCCAATTTTCTGACTATGAAACGGTCTCTGTCAGCCTTACCAGCTGTCTTAGATGAGCGTCCAAACCGAATCGATCTTTTTGATTTCTCACTTGAATGAAGACATCTTCTTCTCTTAAGATATTTCTAGTTGGATGAAATGAAGGTGAAGGGATTCAAATCTTTTCTTTCTCCTTTCTTTGGATCTACTCGATTTCGATCTCGAGAAGTGTATAAATAAATGATCTGTAAAAAGATGATACCTATTCTTCAATAGAAGTAGCTTAGTCGAAAGATTTAGTTTGGCATTCCGATTCTACATCGCCGATCAATAACGACGGGTTGTAGTGAGCTTGCATCGCATCGATAGAAGGACTCAATGGCTACTTTGTCAGTAGGTTGTTCCGAGCTGGGTTGGATTCCCATTCCCCGGCTCCTTCGGACACTTGCTTTTCTGTTCTTGCTCGGTCAAATGCCGAGGAAAGGTAGACTCGGTTGACGCTTAGCGGCCCCTTGCTCTTTTGTTGATAGATTGTTGTGGCATACGAAAACTTCTACTGTAACGCGATCTCCTTCGGATACTCTAGTTTAGTGAGTTTATTCCCTTTTGCAGGAAAGGATTTCGTATCTGCTACGCCTCAGAATTTGATAGGGGACACCTCTGCGAGGCTTTTGGTAAAGCTACTCGCTCTTGTTTTGCGGCATCAGGTATTCAAATTGCCTTTGATCTCGTCTTGGCTACGCCTCAACTGGTACCTTTTTAAAGGGGTTGTGTGAAGTCGAGAAGCCAAGGCGTAGCAAGGAAGAGTAGTTGGTATGCCTGCTCCGCTCCTCTGTTTCTCTTGTCGGCAAAACTGGGATACTGGGATCTAAGTGGAAGGTAAGGACAGAAAGCTAAATCTCCTTTACCGGCATAGCAACCCAAGAACGAGAAAGGTTGCGACATGTTTACGTGTACCTGAAATGGTATCTATCATGATCAGGTTCGAAATGCCGTTGAAAGCCACGATCTTGGTCTTTGAGATTGAGACCGTTTAGCTCTTTTCTTTGGCACTGGAGATCGGGGAAGCGCCTTGGTTCCCTTTCCTCCCGCCCGGTTGATACCCGAGGAGATCGTAGGTTAGACCGTAGATAAAGCGTCTGGCCATTGAGGATGCCGGTTGAGGCCGATTGAGTAGCTCTGTTCTTTAGCACTGTAGGAATGCAATGGCGGACCGATCGAAGCTGCACCGGTTCATTGGACGGTTGAGGAGATTAGCTCTTTGGCTGCGCCTCTTCCCTCCTTGCTTTATCTAGTATCTAGAGATGGGGTGCCCAGGATTTATCCACATTGGTTCTCCACTTATGGATTGAAGTATAACTGTTCTATTCTAAATAATGAAGATAGGTGACTTGTATTTCTCATTCACAAATCCATCTTTGTTTATGCTGCTCACTCTCAGTTTGGTCTTACTGCTGGTTCATTTAGTTACTAAAAGGGGAGGAGGAAAGTCAGTACCCAATGCTTGGCAATCCTTGGTAGAGCTTATTTATGATTTCGTTCCGAACCTGGTAAACGAACAAATAGGTGGTCTTTCCGGAAAGTTTAATTATTGGAAGAGGGGACCGCCCTCTAAAGCTATTGCGTCATCGTTTCGAATGGACAGAACTACTAGGGCTTGATTCAGTTACTTAAGTGAAACCGGATATGTAGGCAAGTACAAGACTATACTAAGTTGTACCCCAGCCCCGCAGGTGTATGCATTATTTTTAAGTAAAGATGAAGTCAGCATGTCCCTTTTCTGGCAGCAAGGCCGGGCCCGAGTAGTCAATGGTTGCTACCGCTTCTTTATTCTGTGCTTAAATTGAAACTTTCCCGAATATCTATTTGTTAATTCCACCTTAGATCTAAGGTTGGGGGGAGCCTATGCTAGTCTTGTGCATCTCTGTTTGTAGAATGCCCCAATCACACAGGTTCGTTATCCACACGAGTCGGGTCTTGCGGCTGATGTGCCATTTGATAAGAGAGGATTGCCTTTTTTGATGTTCTTTGGAACAAAGCCCGGTAGGGGCGCGTCTGATAATATTGTTAAAAGGGCACAGCCAAAGCCTTCTTTTATTAAATAAAAAAAGAGGGGAGGAAGTAGCTCTAACGATAGGAGGGGAAGGTCAGTCTATAGACACCATATTGGTGGAAATTCCCACTGAGATGATTAATAATCTAGCTGTGGCTTCCTTAGTTTTCATATTTAGTTAGATGGTCAATCTAATCAATGGATGAACTATAGCCCTTGAGAATCATTAAAAGACTTTCTTTTTTCTTTTAAAATTACTTCGAATATGCCCTTCCTTGTGGAGCACCATTTCATTCATATCCCGACAAGTAGGCTATTATGAATAGAATAATAAGAATAGACGAATTCCGATATTAAGAATGATGACCCCTTTTTTGGATTGGTTTTCCTACTGCCTTGTCCAATCATAGGCATTCTGTCTTGGATAGATAAGGCATCGTGATACCCGCTTAGTTACATCATCAATCTCAGATATTGACTGCGAAAGCTTAATGTCGATCAGAAAAAGCATTCAAAAGATTGAATTGATCTGTGGCAGCTTAAGCCAAAGACTCGAACAGTAGCATTGGCTGCTATGATTGGAGCCGTGAGATTAGCTCATGACTGGTTCACTTATAGCTAAATCAGAATCTACGATTCTTTCGGCAAATCCGGTGTGTTGTCTCCTTGAACAGAGAGTCAGAAAGCAATCTATAGTAAAGAAAGAAGGGGAGGAGGAATAAAGTAAAGGGATTCATTCACAGATGAACCCTTGCCTATACCATAAATAGTTTCCAGCGACGATAGGGTAAGAGCCGATTCTTTCTTGCGGGGAACGCTTTCGTAACCAATTTACATTTCCTTGTCTCCAGCTAGAGAGATTTCATTCTCAGTCCCAGAAGCTAGTGCAAGGTTTTAAGCAATGGGATAGCCTACTTCAGTTTCTGACTCTGTGGTGAATTTAGAGAGTCCCACAGGTGAGATTTTTCTAGAGGAAGGATTGAAAGGCTACTTTCACTTTCAAAGGGTGCTGGTGATAGAAGAGAAGGAAGGGGAAAGAAGGGAATGAAAGTTTCCATTTTTCATTAGGTCTATAGTAGCTAGTTGCTTCACCTCAATATGTTGATTCAAGTAGGAGTAGGAGAAGGGAACAGCTGTCTCGGTATTCGTTCTTGAGTCAGTGACCGAGAGTCAGGTTTGAAGAGCTGATACGATCAGTATCTGGAAAGTAGTAACTCGACTTACAGGAAATTTATTACTTAGTGTTTACGCTAAGGAGAGGATCGAAGTACTGACTCGTTAGAGTCTGGAGCGTAGATGCTTACTTGGGAAAGTCAGGAAGTTATACCGGCGATTTACCAGGCCTTCAGGTGCCCATTGGACTGATGGATCATATCTTCAGGATATACCTTCTGGTGGAATTGCCCTGTACTCCTCTTCACGCTCGGGACCAATACCCATGGGTCCCTTCTCTTTTCCCAAGGAGAAGTCAGAGAAAGACTTCCTATTTTCTGGTCGGGAAATAACATAAGAGATGCCAGAAACCGTGTGTGTAATCGTCGATTTTCCTAGATTCCGGCCATTATCCGAATGGTTGTCTTTAGACAACCTGGGTAATGCGCAGGAAATGATATCTCCCAAGCTTGTTATCCATGCCCTTATACCAGGGAATAACATGGACACCAACTTTGAAGGCGATTCCTAACTCGCCCTACTTATCACAGCAGTTATAATCAGGCTTCCGTTAATGGGTTAATGTAGATGTCGTGGTGAACGGTTAAAACCCGAGAAAGACAGGCTTTTGATCCAGCTGTAGGACTGGAGCTGATTCCAGTCAGTCTCGTACTATTGAGCAGTTCTGGAAGGAGGGCACTGGTTGTTTTGTAGGTAGACCAATTATCCTGACATTCTGGCATCCCAAGCGTATTCTAACCAAGGAAACTCACGGATGGATTCCCTTGTGGGTGAAGATACTGATAAATCTCACGAATTGGATTCGAACCAATATCAAGCGACTTTCCTTTTAGTAGATCGTGAGTGGGTCTGTCGTCCGCCTCGTTAGAGTCCATCTATAGAATAAATAGAAAGCATTTCAAAATGCAAATGGGCCTATAAGAAAGCAGTCGTTCGGACATGGCTGTAGTCGCTCCGGCACCCATTGATTTTGCACCTTCTAATCCCCCTACTAATGCCATCCCCACCCGTACCTGCTTAGTCAAGGCGCCTTTTATATACCTTTATGGGACTGACAGTAGGTCTTATAGCCGTGTATGTATTACGAGATTACGCCGATCGGAGAATGCCGGGTTATTGAACTCCTAAATCATTTATGAACTCGGAGGAAGAAAGCAAGGTTTAGCTTTAGCCCTTCCTCTAGTTCTAGTAGCTAGGGAGAATCAGTTTCGCTGATCCGCATACAAAGGCGAGCTGATCTACGACCAGCCCCCTCGATTGCATTCTCAATTGAGAAAAAGCATGCCTACCTACTATCCCAAACAAGGGAAGGTTCGCTGTGAGCGCTGAAGTGCCTGAACGCGCTATTTAACCTCTCAGGTAGGTCAAATGGCATTCCGGTACTGACCTAATCGACTGTTAGGCCTACGGACTTTTATCCATCAGACATGAATGAAAGGGGATGACACCACTCTAATGATTGGAAAAATATATACTATTTCATACTCCTCTAGCGATTCCGATCTAGCCGGGATTGATATTCTTCTTGCCCGAACGATTCAATATTTATTTGAGAAGTCGGCTATGGGATAGGCGCTAGTGGGCCAAGGAAGCATGAAGTCAGAGAGGATTTCTTACATATGAGTTCTCCTTCTCCATTATCCTCGCACAGATTCAACTCTACCATTGCGCATTCCGATTCAACTGCAAGAGTCCTAAGCCAGTTTTTCTATGCTGATTCTTTCGCTTTCTCATCGCTCGGCTAGGAATGCCTCAACCCTAGAGGGAACCCGAGAAGCATCTCAATCAGCGCGGAAGAGAGACATGGGATTTCATCCCCTTTCCCGAGAACTAGAATAGAATAGGAATACATCTATTACTAAGAGATAAAGACTATCTAGCGTGGGAAAAGAGAAAGGAGAGGAAGATATCAATCAGAGTCCTAGCGTATCCGGATTCGTTTACCTTTGCCCATTTGACTAGGTAGGGCATTTGAGGCCATAGTAGCAGCAAGATAGTTCCGGGAATGCAATAGCCTCTTACCCATAGTTCATCGATAAAGATCGTAAGTCATTTTGAATACCCTCTGGCGGATAAAGCAAGCAAAGCGAGAACTCCTTATTATCTTCTTTGAATGGCGGGATGCTAACTCGATTCGCCCTTGCCTCTACGGGATCAACTACTACTTATCTAAATATAAGGCACCAAAGGTAAGCAGTTCCCAGTCGAAAGAGAAAAGCTATTCTTCTTTGCAGTTAAACAAGTGAATGGAATTATTTTTCCCCCGAGGGTGACTGAACTACCTGGATCCTCATCTCTTGAACTCGTTCTGGCAGCTAGTTGAATGGCACCGGCATCTCATCTAGTTCAATGCATCGGCTCTCTGGCCTCAAAACCACACCCGAAGGAAGGCCAGCCAAAAAGAAACTATAAAAATGTTGTGACATTTCCCTCTTGCAGGATACTATTTAGGTTATATCTTTTGTAGATTCAGGTCTCCCTGCCTGATGCTGTAGCAGCTTCTACGGATGCGTTGTATCCTTGGCTCTTTTGATTGATTCGGATCAAGACTTTCGTTCCTGGTTTTGGTCAGGGAGGGCTTTCAACCTATAATTCCTGGGCAAAGCATTTTCTTTTCCAAAGAGTTTCGCGCAAGCATCCGATTCAGCACCCGACGAAGCAGACGTAATTATATCCTCTATCCATAGCTGTCTGTACCCTGTACCGCCCGCATGCGTGAATCTTTGAAGTCTGTACTGTATTTACGACTCTGCTTGGGCCAGTGATCACTATCCCTAGTTTACTCCGTCGGGAGGTTCACCATTACGAAGTCATGAAAGATATTTTCTAAAGAAGGATACCGCCATCTCTTCGTCTCTTTCCCTGTATATCAATCGTACCAACGCAGACCAATCTGTATGCTCTGAGAAAGCTGTTGCAGAGATGGAGTCGCCGGTGTATTGAATAAATAATGCTGGAACTCTCAGATGTAATTGCTTTCCTTTATCTAACACATACTGAGACAGTTAGGAGTTCTTGAGTTATGAGTTCGAGTTCCTTTTCTATAAACTATTGAGCGTGAAATAGGCTCTAAACGAATAGGCTTTCATCTATACTTAGCGTCAAAGCTGCTCCTTGCCTGTATAGTGTGTGGTAGGAAATGATCTTAGTCAGAGGCCCTTGCTCCTGCACGCACCTAAAGGTACAGTGTCTAAAAGCTCCTTCTGCTCTTGGGTTGGTAACGAAAGCTGCTTTTAGCTGTTGTAACGACTCGGCTGCATCAGTTGTGGGAATAAGTAACCTACCAATAGTTTATTATCCGATCGGCATATCGTTTGCTATTGAATCAACTGCTGGCGGAAGGTTTGCAGGAAATGAATCAGACGTAGTCAAATAAAAGACGGATGGAAGACAGGGAGCAGCATGTGATTAGTTCGAGGCGCTAGCTGTACTCTTTTGAGTAGCAGTGGTGGTACTGACTTTCGGTGGTCTATCTTATTGTTGTATCCCGTCTGCTTCTGTTTAAGTAAGGAATAACGGCAGCTAGTTGAATGGCACCGGCATCTCTAGATCGATTCCCGATTCTCCTTTGCCTATCTTCCTGCTCTGCCAGTATACCTCCTTGCAAACCATCCTTCCCGGTTAGTCTTCGTAAGAACAAAGCATGGAAAGACTGTCCGTCTAATCTAATAAGTAGTAGTCCCTCATAAGGAAAGGCTAGGCACCTGGGTACTTTACATATCCTAGATCCTAGATTCGCATCTAGAAAGAAAAAGAATATGTTAATTGGCTACGCCCCTTCTCGAAGGCTAGCAACCTTTACTGCCCACACGCTTCGCACCTGGGGATTTGTTATAAAGGACTTGGAGACGGGGATTGATTTCTGGCTGTCCTAACAAGCCAAATAGCGTATAGAAGAAAGGTATCCCAATAGGAAAAGCGGGGAGCTGTTCCTGTCAGTTTCTCTCCGAAATCTCCACCATACTGCGATGGGACTGAGTCAGATCGATTCGGCTAGATAGCTCAGAGTTAAGGGATGTAAGGGGAAGGCGCATAATGGTATGATAGTTTTGAAAGATGAAAGGGGTAACCCAGATGAAGAGATAGCTGAGTTTGCTGTTGACTACTATGAAAGAATGGTTACTGCTGAACATAGGATGCAGATCAAGGAGGAAATCTGGCCAAGGAGAGTACTCTAAGAAGATTCTAAAAGGTGGCTGAGCAGCCCCATATCATTCAAGAAGTTGATATGATAAAATGCTTAGAAGCTTCCTGTGGAAAAGAACTTAAAATGAGAAGAGCTTCCTCCGGGTTAGCTGGACTAAGGTGTGTGTACCTAAGCTAAGGAGGAGGGGGCTCGGGGTTTCGCAATCCATAACTTATATTTTTAAGCTCCTTCCTTGGAGTTAGCAGCTCAAGGGACAGAACTAAGGGATCCTTTCTTGACAACTTCCGCGAAAGATAGCACCGGAGACTTGAACACGGATGCCATTAACTGTGGATAGGCAAACAAAGTCTAATCAAGGTACGGAATGGACTTATAGACTGCTTTCGGAGTTTCCAATGTTATGATAAAAGAGGGTATCCCTACTGTGCTTCGGCTGCCTTTCCACTCCTCAAGCTAGAGCCGGATTGACACCCTACGGGGACCGGCTTCGCGGGATCATTTCGATCCACACTCTTGCTAAGCTCTATTGGGCGGAGGACTACCTCCCTTGACTAAAATAGGAGTAAAGAAGATTCTTCTCTAATAGAATTATCGAGGTTTACCAGCTTAGACCACTTTAGGGACTAGGGGAAGAGACTAGTCTTAGGACGTAATGGCTTTCCGGCTAGTCTGTCCCTTCTGCCCCTTGTCTATCCGCTCTGTACTATGCACTGTATCTTCCGCTTCACTAATGTGAATAGGTTATACAGAAGGGTGGCTGTCGTCAATGAGCGGAGCTGAACCAAGAAGTTTCGTCTGGATAGAATGACAGTAGACGTTAGTCCTGTTTCTCTTAAGGACATACTTCGTACCAATACCCCCTTGGGGTGGTATTCGTATGTGAATGCCCTTCAAGGAAAAGTGGATGTTATTCTCGGTGTTAAAGCTATAAAGACCGAGAATGGGTACATATTGTCTCAAGCACATTATGTGGAAAAGATCTTGAAGAAATTTGATTGCTTCGATGTAGTGCCGGTGAAAACTCCATATGATCAAAATGTACATCTGGTGAAGAATACTGGGAACGGTGTTTCTCAGGGAGAGTATGCTCAGATAATTTAAAGTCTTATGTTTATAATGAACTACACTAGACCTGACATTGCATATGCTGTAAGCAGATTGAGTAGGTACACCCATAATAAAAATAATAAGCACTGGATCACTCTTAAGCGAGTTTTGAAGTATCTTCGGGGCACCATGGAATGGGGGTTTCATTTTGGAGGATACCCTTTGGTGTTGGAAGGATACTGTGATGCTAATTGGGTGACCGACAACGATGAAGTGAGCTCAAAAAGTAGATATGTATTCACGATGTGTGGTGGTGCGGTGTCTTGGAAGTCTTCAAAGCAGACTTGTATTGCTCGTTCGATGATGGAGTCGAAATTGATAGCACTGGATTTGGCCACACAGGAAGCTGATTGGTTGAGAAACCTTCTCGCGGATATCCCTTTGTGGGGGAAGCCGGCCCCTCCTGTTTGGGTGCATTGTGATTCGCAAGCAGCTATCTCCGTTGCCAAGAACAATGTGTATAATGGCAAGAAAAGGCACATACGCATCAAGCATGAGTCCGTGAGACAATTTATTGTGAACGGTGTGGTTTCTCTAGACTATGTGCGAGCGGAGAAGAATTTAGCGGATCGATTGATTCTTCCATTAATAATATAGACGATGCGCATGAGTTGATAGATGCAGCAATATCGACGGCATTGAAAGAGAGTAAGCCGGTGTATATAAGTGTAAGTTGCAACTTTTAGGCGATTCCTCACCCTACCTTTAGTCGGAAACCTGTTCCCTTCTCTCTTTCTCCCAAGCTGAGTCACCGGATGGGTCTGCATGCATGCTGCAGTGGAAGCACTTCTTTCCTGAACAAGGTAGTGAAGCCTGTCGTGGTGGGCGGGCCTAAATTGTGGGTATCAAAGGCCTGTGACGCCTTTGTTGAATTAGCCGATGCTTCTGGCTATGCACTGGCAGTAATGCCCTTAGCCAAAGGCCTAATTCCGGATTCGGACATTCATTCTAACTATACCTATTGTCAAAGTGAAGGTTCAAGTCAAGGGATTTGATAATGGATCTAGCTTGTGCATCTTTTCGTTCATATGAAGACAGACTGCTCTACTGGGAGTGGGAATAAAGCTCCAGTCCTTAGCCCCGAACTCCTTCAATATCGCACCTACTACCAAGAGCCTACTTTACGCACTTCCACACAAAGCAAGCAAGGCCAACTACACAAGCAAGAAGGCATCACCTGCGGCTTCCAATCCAATGACAAGCAAAAGACGAAGAATTACTATACCTTACCTCCTGAACCGACATCAAAGGGTTTTCCTAAATTATTTTTTTATAACAAGCTAAAAAAAGAGGAGGGTCCATTGCTGCCTTACCTTGCTTTGCTTGAACTGTCTTAAAGGAAGTCTTCCACTCAGTGAGTCACTTCGTGCCTTTACTAGATTTTTTATGTCTTTCGGTTGTTTTACTTTCACGTAGGTGGGAAGGAGCGGCGCGGATGGATTAAGAAGAAATTCTTGACAATGGGTATCAATCAATATAAAGTCTAGTAAACCCCCTCTATCTTCTCGACTGTTCTCTCTTGTTTGGCTCTGAACTCCGCATTTCGAGATGGAAGCAAATACTTACTTCAAATGAAATCACAGACTGGGATGCTCTCAAGGCAAGGTAGCCCAAATTCGCACCGCTTTCACAGCCGCTCAGCGAGGCATATCATCTAAGGTAGGACTTTCATGCTAATTTGAATATGTAGTTGACTCTGTCTAAGCAGAAAAAGGGTGGAAAAACTATTCAATCTAAGCGAATCGACATCTTTCAAACAAAAACTGACTCTTAATTGAAATGCCAGATATCCGGTTCAAAGAATAGGCTCCTAGTGCTTTTCTTTTTCATAAGAGAAAGGAGGCTCCTAGACAAAGCGGATAGACCAAAGGGGAAAGACAGAACTCTTCTTTCTATAAAGAAGTACGAGATTCCTCTTATCAACGTATTAACGACTGGTAGGAACTGAGTGAAGCGGGGTGGGTTTGGATGCTTGAATCGAGGAATGAACCATCTAAGATGTTAGCTCCCTAGCGAATGTCTTCTCCATTCTTTGCTCTTTGGTTCTCAGGCAGAGAGTAAAACGGAAGTGGAAAGCTCCTGGTCGTCAAGCTCTCCTTCTGGTAATGCATTATAGGCTGTCTTCCTTCCACCTCTCTCTATCGCCCTTCCTTCCACTTGTTCCGGACTGCTTATCGTTACACTCGTTCCCTTCGCTGCACTTGACTGGTTACAAAATAAATTTTATAACCGAAACATACAGGGTTATTGAATATAGTTCAATTTCTTTTGATAGCATGCTTTATCGGCGGAAGGTGTCGAATGATGGCTGACTTGTCTTGTCTTTTCGATTGATTGGCTTACGGATGGAAGGTTCGGACAAGAATTCCTAGGCCGAGTGTTGGGCTTTCGGGATCAAAGAATCTTAATAATAGCCTCTCTTACTTTCATCTTTGGTTGATGAATTAAGACTGCCCCTCCATCTGAAAGCCCGAGGGAATAGGAAAGCTATCCACCGGATCTTGGAAACAAGGCACACAGGCCCCTGAGCTCCTTACTTGAATAGTGAAAGACGTATAAGACAATGACTGACTACACAGACGTACGGAATGAACTAAGGGCTAGACGGGATAGATTACATCGAAAGCTTAACCGCTGGAAGGATAAGTTAGAGCTTGGACAACTAAACTGGAAAGCTTGTTAGGGTTAGGAGAGCTAGAAGACTTGGAAGACTCGAAGACTAGGCTGAAAGGCTGATTCAATTACTCATTCGATTACTGATATGATTGATTTGAAGGCAAGGTAAGGCTAAAGCCCCTAGCTTCGACCGATGGGCTGCTTAGCGATTACGCAATGACTGCTAGAAAAAGGACTCAGTACCTTGGACTGGCATGCTTGACTAACCTACATACTATAAGACGATCTTTCCTACGAGACGGAAAAGTCAACTCCAGCAAAAGGTCTTGCCGCTGCCTTCGAAGACTGACGGAATAGAGCGATCACTTCGACTGGAAGAAAGCGAATCCAAAGCAGACGTCTAGGTGGGGCTCTTTCTTTCACCACCATTCCTCTACTCTTTGACTAAGTCAGTCCCTCTGTAATCGTAATATCCGCGACTCGGAGTAAGGGCATCAGCATCAGCTCTAGGTTATGAGGTTGCAGGCCTAGGCACCATACCCATTGCCCTATCCTTCTTGATTGTTCTAATCCTTGGAAGCTTTCCATGTATTGCTACGAGTCGTGTAAGGGGCATTTCCTTCAAATCTCCGTCTTGCTTGGTGATTTCCTTCTTACTGTACTGTAGTTCTTGGAATCTTTTCTTCCATTCTTCTAAGCATTCAGTCTTGGTAGTCTCTCCCATTGTTGTAAGTGAGTCTTATAGCGAGTGAATGTGTATGCGGGCTCATTGCCTAGTGTCTTAGTAAGCCGTACGCTTCTTTTCTTTATTGCTCCAGTGAGCGAGTACTTTTTCTCTTTCTAAGCCGTCGAAGTCTTCCAATCGGTGACTACGTTACTTATCTCTCTGGCTATTCCGTATTCAAAGGATCAATCTAAATATTTGATAGGATTCGATTCATTTTAGTAATGAACAAAACAAATAGGATTTCTTATGTATCACAATTGAATCACTACATCGAAGGAAATCTATTGATAAGATAGCTTGGTATCCAAACTCAACTGTATCCATAATTATGATCCTTATTGACGTCGAGAGCTTATGCTCAAGATGAGAGGCTTGGTTAGCCTATGACTGAGGAACGAAGTAGCTCGACCGATAGGGTTTCGTGAAAGATTCACGTTTCACCTGTAGGCAATGTGAATGGTTGCGGGTCAGCTCACACTGATCCCTTCATATTCACATCATCCTACGCAGCTGCGTGTTGGTTAACACGCACCTGTCCTACGATTGACCACCTAGCGCCACCCACTGGTAGAACAAGTTCTCTACCAAAGAGAGTAGCTTAGCGCAATAGCCCCTGTAGAACTCAAAGAAAATTAGGAAAACCATATTCGCTACGAGGCACGCTAAATACTCTTGGCGGGGAAAACTCCCGGGTGTTCCTTAGAAGACTTATTTTGTCACTCACTGATGGTCTCACGAAGGAGCGTTATTCGGACTTTCCTCATTCCTTTATTTTACTGTAAGTATGATAAAGCCAAGGGGAATATATACACTTACAGTTGAGTTATTGTTGCTTAACACATCCTATCTTTTCCTTTATGGATTTCGGCCTGGTAACGTAGTCCATCCTCCCCCGGCTCAGTCAGTAAAGCTCAAGCTATATATCCTAACCCTGAATAAAGACGGGGAGGGGCAATTCTAGCTGAAGCTTTTGACTCTGCGTCTTCCTCTGTGGAGAATTCAAATTCTGCCTATGAAATAGCATCCGTTTTGGAGTAACGGTAACGGAACTGTTCTAAGGCTTGTCGCCGATGCTTTCAATCTTCGTGTTCTCTTGTTCGGATGAAAATCACTGAAATGAAGACCCAGCTCTACACTTTCTTTGTTATTATTAGTTACAGGAGGGCGCATTTCATACTTGACATTCCGGACGGGCTTACTTCTGATTCTACTGCTTCTGAGTTCGGATCGTAATGCCTCCCGGATCAGAGAGTGGAAATGGGCTAAAGAGCTGTTAGTGGCAAAAGTTGTTGATTCTATGGCATATCCTCCGATGGATCATCTTATCCTTTCTTTGGTCATCAGAAGTAGCGGATGATAGAGTAAGTTACCGAGGAAGAAATGGGAATAGATTCCACCAAGGCATTGCGTAATAGAATACCTGGGCTTAACAGCCCTGTATACACACTACGCAAGAATGAGCTCTGCTCTAGCTTTCCTTCAAAATACACGATTTCTCCTCTAACTTAACCCTTTACTGCGATTCAAAAGTCTAGGTTTTAATCTAAACTCAGGAGATAGCGGTTTTCTTTATCTTTACCACTTCTGAAGGTGAAAACCGCTCAACAGCAAGTCCTTTCTTTCCTTCTGCGGTAAGGTCTGAAATAGGCAGTGATTACCTGGGAATAGAAGCCAAGGCTTTTCCCCCTGGTTATTAGGACTACGTAGTTCCGCTTCGTCCTATTAGACCTTTTAACACTACGTAACTACAATAGGGAGTTCCCACAGGGTGGAGATGTGATGAGCTCAACAATTGCTATCTGTAGTTAGATCGCAGTCCGCGTTAGCGTAATCCTTATTAGTTGCTTTATTGCGAGCTGCATTTACCATCTATAGCTGGAAGCTACCCTATTCTACGTAATTTCCCAGGGTGTTGTAATTTCATCTTACTGGCTGAAAGGCCTAATTTCTACCAATGGGGAATTAAACTGCCAAATAAGCCTCCTCGGGCTAGGACCTACTTAGCCCCGCTCTTTGATATAGGATGCTTTAGTCAGCCCAGCCAGGTTTAGGAGAATCTTATCTGCAACTGACTTCCCCACCGGGCAATAAAAGAGTTAGCTTAAGCTTAAGACCGGTAAAGCACTAATATGAACTTCTGATTGGTTTTCTTCGGACTTCTATCAAATATATATTGTTAAGTGCCTTATCGTGTTAAGCAACAATAAAATGAGGAAAAACCTAAATCAAATTGAAATCAAGCTCCTCAAGGATCAAAACCCTCGGTAACCGGCGCTACGACCCCGCAAGGCACTACTGTAGCACTCATTGGCCCTAGATTTATGTCTCAACTATAAGAGCTTTCATTCTGTTTGTGTTATATACGATATTAGATGTTGCTGGTTCGGCGAAGTCGATTTCCAAAACAAGATTCGAAATTCGAAGAAGAAAAGCAGAAAATGAGAGGGATGACTTTTCTAGCAAGGTCTTCCCGATTGTCATCAGACAGAAGAGGGGTTGGACCAGACCAGCTAAGAGCTATATTTTAGATTCCAGATGCGACTGAGACAAAAGACCGGGAAAAGGAAAATATATATTGAGAGGAAAGAGGTCTTCGTGTCGTGGATAGCTTAACCGAAGAGAGCAGATGAGCCCTTTCCACCCTTTGCAGAAGCAGGAAATCGATCTTTTCACTATATTAGAGAGTCTCATTCAATCCATAGCAAATAACGCTTTTTTTCGAGACTTTGGAAAGGCCTGGCCCATGAGAGACATTTCAGACACCTTCTCACTAAGGATAAATTGCCAATAGATCGAATCAACTTCCCTAGCTAAACAACCAACGGACGGATTCAGAAGTCACAGCTGTGATGCAAGGATAGGAGTGAAGCTATGGAGGCGAACTCTTTCTTAGTCTTCTTCGAGTTACGTAAGGTAAATAGGGTTCGGTGGGCAACTCAATCCTATCTCCTTCAAGAAAGGATCTAACTTTCACTTCCGTCTTTCTTTCAAAACTTGAAAGTTTTATATAGGTGAAAAAGCTCATCAGCCCCTTTTAGGAAAGGAATTTGTCTTTTCCTATAGCTGAAAAGTAAGCAAAAAGGATCCGTTTCGAGGCTTCTTAGAGCGCTTCATCAACTCCCATCGTGAAAACTAGCTGCTTTTTTGTCCTATATTGAAGGGAAATGGACAAAAACCGATAAAAAGAAAAGATTATCATGAATATTATCATTCCCTCGCAGGGTAACTAATATGCGACTGTACGTGCTCCTACAAACACGTGCTTTTATTACTATTGTAGGAAATAGATCTTTTGATTCTAAGGTAGGAAGAGTTTAGGCTGTTAGCGTGATGAAGAGGATGAGTGGCTCAGGGGCATCTGCAACTCTTCTTCTTTATTGAAATAGACTCCAATCCAACTCAAGCACCAGCAAAGGGAATAAAACTCGCAAGCACTAAGTAAGCAAGCTACCTTAATGAAGTTCATAAATTCCTTCTTTTTCCTTCTGTACTTTACTAAAAGTCTGGTTATATGATTGAGTACGAGATGTTCGAATAGTTCCGATTCAAAAGCAGTAATCAATGAATTCTTCACTTCCGGCCATAGGGAGAGGATTGGAACGGCTCAATCCGTTGCTTGTTCGCGCAGTAGTTTGATTGCTGGGGGTATGAATTCTTTCGAGTAGTCTAGTGACAGCAACAAATCATACTATAGGTATTCAACATACTCACGCTACAAAGAACCTAACAGAACTTTTTCTAAATGTGAGTTCTAAAACCACTTGTGTAGGTCGGGGTTGAGAATGGTTCGGGTGGGGAGTTCTCTTAAGAAGAAATAAGATGAAGAGAATCTAATTCATGTTCATGCTAACAGAAGAGCGGATCCAATACCAAGACGACTTCTTTCTCAGGAAGTGCAGCAAATACTTTATATAACCGATGTGGTTTCTTAAAAAGAAGTTTATAGGAACCTCTCATCTATTAAGGTCCCACTCCTGTTGGGAACTACAGCTTGTAGTCTAGAACCTCTAACTTGCTTAGGTGTCGCTAGCTGGGAGCGCCGTTGAGAAAAAACTCCCTGGTATGGTCATCTAACCGGCAGAGTTATGTTCGCGCTCTTACGGCAAGGAAATAAAATAAGTAAAACCAACTTGAGTGGGTTAATAGATATTTCACGTTCTCATAAACCTCTCCTTTCCCGTACGATTCGAAGTGGGATAGAGAAGGGTCGATGCAATTGAGCTCGGGAGAGGATAGATAAATGAATAGCTTGCGCATAAATACATCGGCTACAAGAAGGCAGGTAAATCAGATGACATTCCAAATCCTAATGGAAATTGAAAGCGTGACCTCTGAAGTCGAATGTTCCCACCCTGGCTTGACCACTTAAGCTTTCACTCGATCGAAGGTAGATCCCAAGGGATGTAACAGTCAATCATGGATCTATACCGGTCACGTCCCCGAATCCATTTACAGTTATTTGACAGGATTCGATTTCATCATTTATGTAATTTTTGTTTGGCGTTTAGTCGCCCCCCTCAGGTAAGCCTCCAGATAATAAGAAGTCGGATCCTCTGGGTAAATAAAATAGAAAGCGGCAAACAAAGAATACTAGATCCCATCCGTATGCTTCTAAGACAGGAAGGGATAGCACAAGAGTTGAGGATCTTGAGGTAAGGAAGGAAATAGTCAAAACGCTATGCCCCTATGTTAGGACTTTAGTAGCATCTGTCCTCTAAGTCTCTTAATCCCGAGCTGTCAGCTCTCTCTTCAACTCTTTCGGGGCTTTCCTCTTGCAATTAGTAACTGATCTGCTCTCGTCTTTTCTCTTGAAGAGCCCTCTCTTCTCGTATTAGCCACCGACCCCGAAAGGCGCAAAGAAGGGGAGCAAGTTTTGGTCAACTGGTCAATCTCTCGGGCAAGGAAGAGATGCGCCGGGTCTTTCTCTCCGCCCATTCAAATGGAAATAGTCCACTAAAGCTAAAGGTAATAAAAAAAGATCGGGATCGATGGATTCTCTTAAACTTTGCTTTTGCCTTATCAACTACTCCAACTATGGCTGTAAGGAAAGGTTCAGGTTCCTGTCCCACCTCCTAATGGAAAGGGATTGGACTCGAGCGAAGACTGGAAGGCTGGAACTGATGCGTACGGGATAGAACGAATCGAAAGCTTATACCTGTTGACTTTGAAGCCAATTGCCACCCTCCTTTGAAATTGAAAGCATCCCGTTCTTCGATTTCTGATTCATATGCATCTCAAGACCGACCAAGCAAGGGTTAACGTTGTGTAGTCGGGAATAGAGTAGCCGGTAATCATTGGCTAATAGCTAGCCTAAGACAAGAGGCAATAAAGCAGAGCTAGCGAAGGGTCTTCCAAGCCCTGCGCGAGCTGCGTGCTTAGCACTGAATTAATAGCACCACTTCTACCACTTGCATAGCATATCGGTAGTAGCTACAAGACAAAAAACTAACTCAAGAACGCAAGAGAAGTGCTTTTTAAAAGGTAGAGCTACAAGAAAGCATCTACTGAGCTAACCATCTAATCTAAGCAGTAGCATCTCAACTCAAGGAATAGCTTTCCCGCAAGAGGAAAGAGCATCTATCTACACAGTTAGCTGCCCCTACTTTGCTTTGGGATATTGCCTTAGCTAGGTTGGCTCCTGGGCTAAAGCAACTGTACAACAGGCGATGTTATCGTTATCAGCGATGCCTCGCAGCATGGAATGTTATTTCCGCTTCCTCTGGGCTCTTATTGCATTCTCCCAGAGAACTAGGGGGGATTCTATTTGAACCTCTACGGGTTGGTTAGAACAAGAAAAATACCAACCAACACTAATGGGGGTGAACCAAGCTTCTGAGCCACTACCACTGTAACATCTTCCTTTGGTGGAAATCCCTCCTTATGAGGTCAGCTTTGATCGAAAATGCCCGTAAGCTCTGAGAAATTTGAGTTTTTGAATGGGGATGATGGAGGCCGCTCCGGGAATGGAACCGGAAGCGGCGGGAGCAGAAAGAAGGCGAGCGGGACGTTGAGCTCTTGAAACTAAGGTTATTGCGCACAAGCATATCAGTAAGATGACTCCTCTTTTTCCACAGGAGTCAGGTTAGCCCTTCCTATATTATGTTATGTGAGAGAAAGTTATTCTACTGAAGGGGACTCCTAGAACAGTAATAAATCCCTTCGCTCGAGTTCCATTCTAGGGGCCTCTCTTAGTCTGAGTGCATATTAGCCATAGCCAAAACAGCAAATACTAATTCCTATCCGTTTTCGTTGGGCGGTTGAAATAGACTAGACCATCCAGGTCCGGTCAACACAACCACAAAATCTCACATTTCCTCAGAGAATCAAAAAGCGGATTTTTCTGGCTCTGGCCACTTCCTATCTATGGTAACGTCCTTTGTAAAGATCCTGGCCTTGTGTGCTCTATAGGCTGAGAATTGCATAGATAGATAAAGAAAGAGAAGGGGACGTCCAACGCTCATCGGCCTTAGTGCTTTAGCGAAGAGAAGGTCGTCCACACTGCTCATTCATACTGATGCATTGAAGCTAAGTAAGATAAGGGAAGGACTAAGAGGAGGAAGGAAGAAATTTGCACCCCAAGTAGTTCGGAGATGCTTAATCGGAATAATCTGCCCTAGCAAATCATATCTGTAAAGCCCTAAGCAGTCTAACGTCTATCGATCTCAACGTCCCTGATCGTCCCCAAGTTATTAAAGAAACCCTACCTCGATATGTGGCCCTCCCACTATGAGGGCTGAAACCCCATGCTTTTAATTAACCGACATTTTCTCTCATTCGCCTCCTTTTGGCTTCTAGCTTTACGAATTGCCTTAAAAAGCTCATAGTACGTCTGGCAAACAGCCCTCCCCGTCTTAAGTTTCATGTGTGTGTGCACGAGCCAATTCAAGCTATAGCCCGCTCTCGCTTCTGTACTCTTTTTCCTATCTCTCTCTCGATATCCTTCTTTCATCCTTGCCATCTTCCCAACGAAATTGATTGGTACACCATCCATCCTGTGCTTGGTTCATGGGAACTGCAAGTTTTACAATCAAAGCTTGGGATATCTCATTTGATCTCAGCAAGCCGCTTCGCGCTCAAAGCGAAAGCCAGTCCAGTCTATGATCGGGCAATGGGGAGCTTCCCCTCTAGTAAGATTATATCTCTTACTTGGGTTCCAAACCTGGGTCCGCTGTGCCTTATAGTTTTTCTATAAAAAAACTTCTTGCTAATGCAATTTGGGATTCTCATTTTGGTTAACCAGCTGTAGAAGCCTTTACTCGACTCGAGGAATTGGTGCTCAATAGAACTGATGCGCTCCATTTATGAATATTAAAAACTTGAGCGAGTGAAGCCTGAGACTGATGTCTCATCGGGTTCAGATGGGGATGGGAATGCGGATTTGGATAAGGAAGAGATTGATTCCAAACCGTCAAAGCCCTAGAGCTATAGTTTGTTAAGAAAGTCGCTTTGAAGATAGGCACCCTTTACCTATGGGAAGTAGGGAAGTTGAAAGCGATAGCAAAGGCCGTAGGGGATCTCTTTCTACGTCTATTCATGCTAATTCGGATGCTTTTGAAACATGGTTTGGCCTTTGCCTTTGATTGATTCGTAAATCAGGTGCTTCAGCTTCATCCGTGGGATTTGGAGAAGCCTTCTAAGCCCGCTCTCGGTTCACGTCTTTCAATCCCCCTGAAGTGAAGTTCTTCCCCTTATTATCTTTTGGGCACGAAAGGCAATGAGGAAATTGGTGTTCACATGTCTCTCTCCCTATTTCTATTATGAAGGATTCACCTTCATAATGTACAAGTGGAATGAGTCCTTAGTCCGGGGTGATACCTCGAAAGATACCATTAGACCCATAAGTAAGCCAATAATGGCTAGTGACTAGGTCCCTACTAGCAGGACTCTTTATTTTATGCTCTGATGCCGCCTGTAGTTTCGGTGTATAACCTATGGAACAAGGAAAACAGAGGAAACAAGGGAGCAAGGCATCTGTCCCATAGCCGAGCGACCAATACGGGCGGTAAAGGGGGTGTCTTAGAAAGAAAGCTCCATGACCTCCATTTCCACATAATAGAAAATCTATAAAGAGCTACTCCGAGTTCGATAAAATTTCCATAGGGAAGGGTTTTTAGGTTATAGTACGAATTCCGATCTTATTCTTTAGTCTATATATAGTATTTCCTCCTCAGATGAGGCTTAGTTCAGCTAGCCCTAGACAGATCACATCTCATTAGAAAGGCAGGCATTTCATTATCATTAGAAAAGGGCATCCCATTCGAAAGAATTGAATTAGCTAAGTCAGTAAGAATGACTCTTTTGGGGGGCTCCGGGGAAAGAAGTTTCATTGGGGAAGGTGGTATCTTCTAGTTGATCACTTAAGCTTTTAGCTTAAAGGACTGATCTTTGCTTGAACTTAGCCCGAGTAAGGCCGACTTCAATAAAGATAACTAGGTGCCAAGCCTTTATATGAAACCATTTCTTTCTCTCTGGGAATCATAGCCTACTTTCGTACCAAAGGGTTGAGACTTTCCTTCTGATCCTAGTTCTTGGCACTGGGAAGAGTCTCTATAACCTATAGGGTAAGGAGCAATAGACGGAATTCGCCCTAGAACCGTTAGGCTAGGCTCATTAGACGTAGACGGAATTAGTCTGGTATGGCGGTTTCATCAGTTGAATTTTGGAAGGTCATATCAAAAAGAAAACCCCGTTGTTCAAATAGCTTGCCTTTCCTTTTCAAAAGGGGGAAGGGTTAAGGATTTACCCGGTGTGAGATATCACATTGTTCGAGGAACCCTAGATGCTGTCGGAGTAAAGGATCGTCAACAAGGGCGTTCTAGTGCGTTGTAGATTCTTATCCAAGACTTGTATCATTTGATGATGCCGCTAGAAACATGTGAAGTTGCCTACATCCAACTGCCAGTGAAGGAATACGTGGAACTCAATCCATTTGAGAGAGTAGTTTGGGAGAAGGTGTTAAGAGAGGGGCTTGGCAAGTAAGCGCGAAATGGACTCTCTTTTCAAGGGGAAGGGACCATTCTCTTATCTATCTTCTAAAGTAAATGATTCCCAATGCCGGGCTACT